GATCACTTGAATCTGACTCCTGGTAAGAAGATCTTTCTATTTTTTTGCCTTCTACCGAATTTCTCCCATCTTCTCTACATCAATGAACTCACTCCATTAGCCCTTACATACTCAAGAGATGCAAAGATAGACTGAGATCTCAGCTAAAAGAATCTCACGATTAGAAGAATTTATAGGTGATTACCTTATCGGGACCCCAAACGCAGGTTTTGAAGCTTAAATCCCGTTGTCTCGTCAAAAAGAAGATAAAGACAAAGCATTGACTTTGTCCATCATTTGAGATTCCCTGGCCTCTACAGACTTGCTTGGAAACCCTTTGAAAGGAAGGGTTGGGACTATTCCCAGATCGGACCAGCCACCCCTTCCTTCACCAGCCTCTTATTGTCTTTTGTTTCGGTATGAAGTATAAGAAATTTTCCCCTGCGAGAACACAACAAACAAGGAGTTCCGTTGTTGGTCTTTTCCCAGTCAACCACTTCAAGTGGAGAAAGCGGGTTTATGAGGGTGACAACCAAAATTACGATACTATACCCTACGTATACGTAAAAGGGCTCTCCTTTGATGGCACACCCAACCTAGGACAGTGTACAGGCGCTTATCCAAATCCCACGAAGCTGAAGCACTCGGTTTACGAGCCGCAGACGCTAAAGCAAACGCTCTTGCAAAAGCATCCGAAGACGCATCAGTAAACGTAGAAAGAGATCCTATTCCCTAAGGTAAGGCCTTTGCTATCGCTTGAAACTTCCTTACTTCCCATAGGAAAGGGTGACCATCTTTAAAGCGACTTTCTCAACAAGCTCTAGCTCTAGGTCTTCATCTTTGTAATTTGTAAAAAGTCTCTTCCTTCTCTTCTGACTTCCTTCCCGCGGGGTTGGCCTTTCGCTTCGCTCTAGATCTTCAAACTCTCCTAACCCTTTTTCGGAACTCTTCGGGATCTCACTCGCTGCCTCACATGCAGGTCGATCCTAGTTCGTGCTTTCCCTCTTATTGACTGGTCGACCAAATGATATCGCTTCCCTTTCATGAGGCGGGGCGGGGACGCCACTAGCCCCATTGGCAACCTTCTGAACCAGATATCTCGGGTTCACTCCTCGAACTCGTCACTGTCGGAGCACACCGATAGACCAGGGAACGAAGGCTATAACATAGGAATTAGGTTGCTTGTAAGACTTCCCCTTCCTCCTGCTTAGTTGTCTACTAGGCTGAAAGCGTGCTCTATTGCCAATCCGAATGGTAGGTTGTAGGTTACTTTCCTCCAATCCTCTCTTGGTGGAGTCCTTTGCCTATCACACAGCTCTTGCGCTCTCAATCCCGTTATCGGAAGAACTTCCCCTTTCTCTTCTTAGCCCGGTTTCTTCTTTTTCTTCTTCTTATCCACTCTTCTTATGTTTTTGCTTCTAGACCAAACGGTGCCCTTCTTGGAGACAAAGGAACTCGATTTTTTCATGCGACTACGGTGTGCAGAAGGCAGAGAAACAGAATTCAAAGATTGAGACTTGAGAATGGGGTTCTGATGATGATATTGTTAAAGGATCCATTTTCAGGCATTTTCAATCTCTTTTCTGTTCAGTGGAGTCTATTCCTGCTCATCACCCTCCTCTTGATAACCATCCTTGTATTTCTAGTGCTCAAGCTGATTTGCTTATTGCTCCTGTCTCAAAGTAAGAAGTTTATGCTGCTATTCAGGCAATGAAACCGTATAAAGCCCCTGAACCGGATGGGCTCCAACCCGTCTTTTTCCAAAAATATTGGGATATTGTAGGTGACACAATTTTCGATCTTGTATGTTCTGCATTTGAGTCAGGTACCTTTCCTATAGAATTGGAGAATACTCTTATTGTTCTTATTCCGAAAGAAACTCACCCCACTACAGCAGCTCATTTTCGTCCTATCAGCTTATGTAATGTGGCTTATAAAATTCTCACCATGAACCGTTTAATTTAAGACCTTGATGAGATGTCCCGTTCAGGCTAGTTTCATCCCTGGCTTCTGATAATGTCATCATTGCTCAGGAATTACTTTATTCGATCCGTCGCACTTCTTCTAGACAAGGAGGTATGACTATAAAAATGGATCTTGCTAAGGCGTATGACAGAGTAGATTGGACTCACTAATACTCCCCGAGATTTTGGCTTTCCGGATAAATGCGTAGAGCTCATTATGAATTGTGTTTCCCAGTCCTCTTTCTTGTGTGGAATGGTCAAAGGCTTTCCTCCTTTCAGCCTAAACGGGGTCTCCGACAGGGTGATCCATTATCTCCTTATTTGTCTTATGTATGGGGAAGCTCTCTCTTTTAATTGAGAGGAAGGTTAATCGTAATGAAAATGGAAAGCCTTTTTCTTGCTTCGCTTACATGCTTGTTCTATGAGTGGACTACTCCATGGAGGAATACTCCTTAATGTCATATACTGGATGCTCGAGGCTCCCCCAATCGAAAGCTGCGGCAGTTGGGGAGTTTCAAGAAGACCAATGAGCACCCATTGATCGAGTTGGGGAGTTTACCTCTGCCTTCTTCTTTCCGATTGATCAAGTAAAAAAAAATCAAGTTGATTACGAGACTTTCTGATAGAGGATAGTTTCCAGTAGAGCGGGAAGGCTTAGTTAAAAGGAAAGGAAAAGCTTTGACGACTGGGCGGACATACCATACCGAATAAGTGGAGAGAAGGAATAGACCTAGGAAGGAAAGCCCCTCGATACAAAGGAATTGACCCCGGACAGCAGGTAAGGAAATAGGACAATTTCTCAAAGGCTTCTCCGATAAAGACGATCGGGAATGGGGCTCCCTCTCACCAGAGTCTTAATCTCAAAGAAAGGGAATTGGCCCTGATACGGCTTCGATGTTAGGTATGGACTGCTAGCGGACTGGAAAGAAGGACTTCTTTCATCCTAAAAAGAGTGAAAAGTACCTCAACGAATAGATAAAAGTCAAGAAGAAAGTCTAGCCGGAAGAAACGAATTTACCTACGAAAAAAGAAACTACATGAAAGCAAGCAGAGGAAGCTGAGAGAGAATGGAGGGCAGGGACCCTAATCGACGCAAGGAAGAAAGGGAAGCCTTAGCCGATACGGTAATGGGGATAGACTGATTAACCTACCTTTGAAGAGCTGAAAATCCTTAGATTGCTACCAACTAGACTAACAGATAGAATGAAGAGAGTGCTGGACTTACATACGTTATTTCCTACAAGTTTAAGAAGGGAACTTCTTTTTCAATTGGAAGTGGTGTGTACCTTAACCAAACAAATCTAGTTTAGTGGTAAGGTGTATATGACTTCTTTCGCTTGTTCAAAGAAGATTCTAGTCTGCTTTAAGTGAAATCGTGAATCAAAGCAGAGGTAAAAGAGAGCTTCTTTTTCATATGAGATTTCGATCGAGAATTCTATATAGAGAGGCTAGAGGCGAGATACCATACCGGCCTAGCCTAAGACATGCAAACCTTAGGATCTTGGACGATAGAGAGATTTTTCATTCCGTAAGTAACTTAATTAGTGCTTTTCTAAGAGTAAAAGAAAGGGACACCTGTACCGGCGCCCTTCTTTTCATTTGAAAAATTCGTAATCAGTCTTATTCGCTGAACAAAGGGAACGATCCTAAGTGGCCAAACGAAAGGAGAGCAGACGGTTAAGCAAACCCTAGTTAGTGCGTAGAGAACGGGTATGGTGTTGAAAGCAAAAGAAAATGGCTAAAAGTAGGAAGCCAAAAGGCTAGAGAAAAGTAAAGGCAGAAGCCTAAACAAAACCAAAGAGAGGCTTAATTTAGCGGCACACGAAACTTAGAACGTCGGCAAGAAGATCAAAACATTTCTTCTTTTCCTGCCGCCGATTTGGCATTTCATGCTTATCCGAAGATCTTCCTTCTGCTTGCTTTATGCTTTTGGAGAGAATCCTTTCTGCTTCATTTGATTAAGACTCACTCCGCTTAGGCCGCATCTTTGCTTTATTTATTACGTACCAGTGCGTAGGTGTACTTAAGTGCCCCTCCCTTTCGGATTTCGTATGAGAATTGGAGTCTGTCGATTAGGGATTGGTGGCATAACTTCCTTCTGTCGCATCTACTCTCGCTTCGTCAATGGAAACTCGTAGGCGTAGGCTTGCTTCGCTCACTCGTATCTGGGCTGGCTTAGAATCAATGCTTTGACCGCTAATGCCTAATCCAAGACCTCTTGCCGATTCCCAGACCTGGTTCACGCTTGAAAGCCAGAGCGAGTCTTCTTTCTTCCCCCAATCTACATGGGCCGCTACTAATAAGAGTTGAGCTGCCGAACCACTACCAGTAGTCCTTCCTCCAACAGATGGGTAGCTGCTGATTCTGTAACAGCTTTTTCTTATCCCCCAGGGAAGTCAGTAAGGTAGCAGGAAGAGATCTACTATACTAGGCCTTGAGTCGGGTTTGAACTCCTCTCACTACTCTCTTTGGTTCTGCCTTTAAGTAAGAGGCCTTACGAGGGCTAATTTCCACGCCCTTTCTATTGCTTGCCTCGCCCCCAGGAGAGTTAGGTTATGCAAATAAGCGCATCGTAAACAAGGTGCATAGCGGTCTTTGCAAGAATAGGGGTTCCTGAATAAGGAATTGTCTCTAGAACAGAACCCTTGATTGGGCCGAGAAAGGAGAATGTTCAAAGCGATACGATAAGAGAACAGGTCTTTTTGGATAAGCTGTTGCCGCTCTTCTGTTAGAGCTCTTTACTTTAGTCCCAAAGAGGATCTCCCCTTACCTTAAAAGGGAGCGTCTCGGTGTTCTCGAAAGGGAATTCTTTGACCGGCGGGTGCGAATCGGTAGTTGTTAAACTAGCTCTGGCTTGATGACTGCTTTACTTTTAGCTTTTTGCGTGGGGCATAGAAGGAGTTGATCCTGGTCGAGGTAAATGGATTATGGATTTAGGAATGAATACCCGGTTCCAGAGAAGGTGCAGATGAATAAGCTTTTTCTGAGCGTAAATAGTAATAGAGTCCTTAATGCGTAACGTAACAAGGGAGCAAGAAAACAGATGCGCCTTACTAAGCCCAGAAAGGGGCTGCGGTTCTTCCTGAATAGCCTCTCCTGTCGAGCCTTTCTTTGCATGCAAGTCTTACCTAAACTCTTCCGAATAAAGCCTAGAGAAGAAGGAGCTACTATGATTTCTTCATTATAGATTAAGATCTTCTTCGAACTTAATGTACAAATAGATAGAATAGCAGCAAATAACATCTTTCTAGTCGCTGCATTTGAAAAAAGAATTGAGGCTTGATTGAGAAAAAAGGATTCCCCCCAGAGAAAGAAAGAGACCCCCTTACTTAGTGAGTAGTGAAGAACTATAGATAAAAAGTGGGTTGGTTGTTTACCAACTAACAGCATGGGACGTTTGGGGCATTTTTTCTCTATATACGAAATTCCAAATTCTTGACCATCTCTTTTTTTAGCTTAGACTAAGGGCACCGATTCCTAGTGCTATAACAGAAACTGCCCTTAACGCGCAAATGAAAGCCCTCACAACACTCGATACCTGCAACTGCTCCTGCTTTTGGTAGTAGATAAACAGGTAAGGGATCTGTGCTTTGCCTTCCTTAGTAAGCCTTCTGCTCTATCGATAGTCCTTGAGGGGATCTCTTACTTCATCGGAACGGACACAAAACTATGGATAGATCCCTGGTTGAACGGCTCACCGTTGATCCACCAGCCATCTAGGTCCCAAAAAAGACACTCAAGTAAAGGAAGGGGCACTTCTTTCGGTCGATTCAATGCTTTTATTTGCATTACAGGTCATTTTAGAGGAAAGAGATCTCGTTTTCAGTCTTTTAGCTATAAAATATTCATTCTTATGCAATTTCGAGTTGGTAGATTCATTGATGCCCCTGCCGATAGAATGGAATGCATGATTTTCGATCTTGTACCGAACTGAAGACCAACTGAATCTCGATAAAGAAAGAGAAGTACAAAAGAAAGAATGAAACTCGCATACCGTTCATCTCAATCGCACTTTTCTTATGATATTTCTTGGTTAAAACGTCCGTGGCAATGTAGGACCAATGGTAACAGAGGTCCGAGTCACATCAGGCTCTGAAAGAGTGGTTTTTGCTTGTTCTTCATCCTCTTCTCTTCCTTCTTTAGGTTGCTGCCTATCGACTTTTGGAGATAACAAGGCCATGAATAAAGAAAAGAGAATGACTGTTTCCGATTGCCCGGAAGAGTGCTTTCCGCCTTCGATTGATTGAGTGCGAGCTCTTTTTCGAAGGTTAAGGCACGAAGTGCTTAGTTGAACAAAGTGAGACTAAGGGAAGAGCCTTTCAAAGGTCAGGAGCCTCTGTGTAGCCCACACACCAAGGCGATGACGTAGCAGGTTTAAGATAAATAACTAAGGCCATTGTCGATCCCAGACCAAGTGACCTCAGGGAGTCAGATTAGGATTCAGTGACCAAGGGGTAGGAAGAAGAAGCTCTTATTCCGATTCCTCTAGAGAGATGCCGAGAAAGAGCTCTTTTCTCGGGGTTGAGGTTGAAGGAAGGACAAAGAAAGCGCATTTCGTCCGCTGCTCTTTGAGACAAATCTGCTGTTCTTTTATCAGTTGACTTTGGTGCTGTCGTATAATATAAAGAGGAGAAAGGCTGCTTTCTTCCTGTTCTTAGCTCGAAGGGTAGTTAAGTGACGAAAGGGTATTCAGTCACCCAAGGGAAGGGGTATGACAGCACTCTGCATCTTTCTTTGTTGGGATTGCTTTGGCCTTATGTTGTGAGTGAAGGAGATTTCGATTAAGCGGGGGAAGGAAACCGAGCCAAGTAGTTCATTTCGAAAGCCCTTGGTCCAGTGCTTGGGCGCCGATGCAGAATAAAAGGAAGCGGCGCAGTATTGGTGCCTGGGGCAATAGGAAAAGGCGTAAGCGCGGCGATCTTGACTTGACGAATAGGTTCTTTTTTGGAAGCAGGCGAAAAAGGCCCATTTCCTTATTCTAAGAGTTATCTATCGCTCCGGGAAGATGCTCTTTTCAAATTGAAAGGAAGAAGAAGTGATTCGAGGAAAAATCGATGGCATCGCTTTTGCTCTTCCCACCGGTCTCTTTTCCGCTCTTGGTGGGTTGGGTATTAGAAAGAGGCCTCAGCCTAGAAGAGAGTTCAGTGAGCCATTAGCAGCTCTGGCTCACAGCTTAAATCGGAACTCGCTTTCGAACCAGATATTCGCTACGCCCCTCTTCCCCTGAAGCTGCGAGAGTGACTAGAGAAATGGTAAGTCAGTCTCATTCTATTCCCTGAAAGAGTACCCTCCGGCTCAGGGCAGGTGCTGAAAGCAAGAAAGAGTTTGTTTATCTTATAGTAAGAGAGAGATTGTGATAACAAAACTGCGATTCAGGGATTATAAGATTAGAATAGAAAGTACTCGAAGCTTGAACCCACGAGAAAGAAGCGGCAAGGAGAGTTCGTTTGCACTAATCTATTGACTATCCCCCAATCCCCGATCTACGAATAAAAGGAAAGATCGGACAGGTATTCACTCCCATTATTGATAGAAGAGACCAGAAAGGGAAGAGAATAGAGTCGTGGACAGGGATCCGGATCTAAGAGTTCTCCTTCCTTGTGTAAAAGTGTAAAGCTCTCGTACTACTTTTTGTATACCTGGAGATTCTTTTCGAGTTGTTTTTCTTTGTAATCGTAGAGAGATTGACTAGTTGACTAGGTTGAAAGATAGGTACGAGATAACCCGGGAAGGCTTATTTACCGACTAGCCATTCTATCTGATAGTTCTACTAGCGAAGGGTTGACAGAACTAAAAGCGCACATGCATGAGCATGAGATTGATGCCCTGATGGCAGGAAGACCAGCTTCGCTTCTTGAGCTTACTTGGTCACCAATAGCTTCTAGGGTTAGAAATGTTCGAAGAACACCAAACCAATCTCGACAAAAGAAAGAAAGTGTAGGAGCTAGTCTCTTCGCAAATGATTCATTCATGGACAGGCTAGATAAGCCGTAACTATTCTCTTACAAAATTAACGATGCTCTTCGATGCGCGAGTATAAACCGAGTCTCTGTTCGGGTCTCTTCTTTCATGGCTCTTCTCTCTTAGAGCCTTGTAAATATACTTCTTTCTTTAATTTCATTTTTTTTTTTCCATTTTTTCAGGTCTCTTTCATGCTGGAATTTCTCCTCTTGATAAAATGAAATACTTTTTTCTTATTGGATCTATTTTAAAAAATTTGAGTCGAGGAAAAGAAATGAAAGGTAGAAGCATGTCGACGCGTGAAATCAATTAGAAAGTAGATTCCTGCGTGATTGGCTGGAAGACGAATTCTCCTTCCCGAGGTTCAGTTCAGGTTTAGCTCTTCCTTCCATCAAACCATGGAAGACTGGCTTAATCCATTTCTCTTATTAATGTGATTTGAATTTAGCAGCATTGGCCGTAGAATCCAATATTGAGGGTGACTGACCACTAGATCTGTCGATCGAGACCTTGGTCTTCCTGCAGTGCTACAGCCTTTTGACTCTCTATGGGTTTCGGGCTAACGCCCTAAATCCTCCAACGGTGAGACTGAGTGTATTACTTTACTTTCTCTTAAGACTAAAGGGGTACGTAAAGTAGAGGTCCCTCAACTATCTCTAAAGACTTTTCTGGGTGACCAAGACATAGACTAAGATTCCTTTGTATCCGGGCGCTTACCTCGCTTGTTAGGGATCGATGCTTCGCCTCATCCGTGCTCATTGGAAACCTTGACTCTTCAATAGATTCATCTTAACTTAAGAAAGTAGTACTTTCTGTTTGCCTTCCCGTCTTTTCTCAGCGGATCAGCCACATACTCCGAAGTAACGTTAGTTACGGGAACGTAGCTCTTTTTTTTTTGGTCAGGTTTTCTGGGGGGTTGGTTCCTCTACTAGAGTAGGTTCCGAACGCCTCACTTCTCTTACTTTCGGTGCTTATTTTCAATCATAAGATGGTCACCCGCCCTAAGCAACATTCGGTTCACTATAGATATCTCGAGAACTTATCTTCTTTACTAGGATAGCGCTCTTCCTTCTCAAGGATTTGCCTTTTCTTCACTTCTCCCCGCGCTGCTCAAGAATCATTCTGGTATCTACTATTCTTTCTATTCTTTCCGAACCTGGGGCTTCGCTTGCTCGCCCACTTATCCATGCGTTCTTTGCTAGACAGCATAGCATCTGTTTTCTTCCACTTCCAAGAAAGACTTGAGTGAATTAACCATTCGCTTACTCTTGTAGATCGCTCTCCTCGCTTTGTTTGTTATTAGAAATCTTTCTTACTTGGGTAGCCGGATCTTGATAATTAGAATGGGCAAAGCTCCCCCTTTCTTTGGTGATGAAGTTGGGCCGTCTTTCTTATGTCAATTCTGGGTCAACCATATTCCCATCCTTGTCTTTCTCGATGCGATTCTGTTGTGTGCGTGTTCACTATTGAAAGGACAGGATCAGTATGACCTCTGGCTCAAGATTCTGCCCATCAAGTTGAGTTTCAATCAGACTTGAGAAGTAGTCTGGGGCCGCTTTTGTAAGCCAGAAGTTGTAGCTAAGCGTGTGCATCGGAGTAACCCAGAAGGAGATGGTGGATGGGAAGGAATATGCTCGTTCTTTAAGTAGGTCGGCGAAGACGTGCTCAGAATAGAATGACTTTCCTGTCGGTCAATCGACTAGAACTTTTCTTGCAGTTACTTGCTTTAGCGCTTTAGTTAGCTCAAAAGAGAGAGACTCGTTAATATAATACAGCATCTCGACGTTCTTAGGCGGGGGCAGGATTCGAACCTGCAGTCTTCAGATTATGAGCCCGAGAAGTTAACCATTACTCTACCCCGCTTCTTACCCTTATCCTCCTGAATCCACCTTGGTCCTTCGTGCGTAGTGGTCATTTTTCTTCTTGGACATAATCCGGGCGGGAAGCCTCTGGTCCGGTAGGGGTCTTGTCTTTCTCTTTCATACGACTCGCACGCATGTGTTAAGCATGTAGGTTTTTATCTTAGCGCTTTTTCTCTTCTTTCTTTTCTTTGGATCCTGATACTTCTATTGTACCCACGGTGCGGTACACTGAACACCAACCAAATCTCGAAAAAAGTGGATTAATTTAAGTACGCGCAACTACACCTGTGAACTGGGAGGGACGGAATCGTAGCTACTCGGGTAGCCTGAATCTACGCTACCAGCTTTCTTCTCTTATGAAATTTCCGCTTCGCCCTTTTCAGGGGAGCAGGACAGAGAGCCTAAGGGACAGAGAAGGAAAGAGGGCGTAGGCTTGAGCTCGAAAGAAAGAATAAGAAACAAGGTGCTCTATCAGCAGATAGAAAAAAACCTTAGCTTACATGACTGAACAGATGCGATGCTTTAAGGACGGGCGGGATGCGCCGCTGCTTCCCCTGCTAACTAAAGTCAATAAAAAGTCAAGCTCACGCTTTCTTCCTTTACCACCCATGCTCACATGCAGGAACTTGATTGACATATAGAAGTTGGGTGCCTAAGTTAAGTGTGCTACGCTTTCAACAGCACTGAATTGACTTAGTCGACTCGGAAAAGCTCGGTTCGTGAAAGCGCAGTTCGCTCACTTAACTACGCACAATGGTTGTCCTATCGGCCCGTCAACTTCGCTTCGTCGACCCTCTTTGACGACTTACTAAAAGATTCGACACGTCTTAACTCAGCCTATCGTCTCATAACGAGGAAAGCAGCTAAGATAGCAATCGAGTCCATGTCCATAAAAGGTAGCGGTGCAAGGCCGTTCGTCAAAATTCCATTCCAAGGATCATCTGGAAGTCGTCCATTGGAATGGCCATAAACGTAGCCTTTCCAGCCCCTGTTCCAATCCGAAGGTAAACGCCCTAACAACCGATTCTCCGAATACTTGATCATTCGGTCGGCGAGGAAAAAGAAGAACTCTATGGAAAGAGAGGCTTATTCTCATCGGGAGAGAATGAGTGCTTCCTTATATCCATATCCAAACAAGCTTTACTATTTATTCCTTTTCCACCGACCGCTGGAACTGATCCTTCTTACTTATGTGTCATATTGTCGGGTCGGCTACCTCATCTCTCTTATCATGGAATCTTCTTATACGTTGATACACTAATTGGACAAAGAGAGGCAGGCAGGTAAGGTCTCCTTCTGGGATGAATCCTTCTTCCTATTGCTATTGCTTTGGTCCGCTTGTGACTTGTATGGAGAGGCTGCTACGATGTGGCAAGATGAAACTGACCATGCGTGACTTCGATCTAGTAGGGGCAGTCCCTGTGTTCGTTCAATGCTTTGCCGGTCAAACAAAAAATATGCATTTTTTTATTTATATTATAGTAGTACAGCTGACTTCACACTAAGAAAATCTCGATTCATTAAAATAAACATCTTTCATTGCGCTAGGTTCTTTGCCAGCTAGCTTTTACGCTTTGGTTCAGCTACTCTTCTTTCTGTGATGCTCTTACTCCGACCTCCCAACTTCTTCGTTGGTATCTTCTGTTCCCTTCTCTTCTATCCAAGAGCTTCCATTCCAGTACGGGTACTACACACATCTTCTCGTCCTTTGACGTTGCTATTACATACGTTAAGGTAAACTACTCGTCAGTTAGTTAGGTAGGGGGCGCGCTATAACAATAAGCAAGGAGTAGCTCTTTCCCACTCTCTGACCTTCCTTACATGTCTATCTGTCTGTTCTTCTTGACTCTCTCTTTCTTGCCTTTGTTAGTGTTGTCTCGAAAGGGAGAGTGAAGCGGGTTCAAGCTAGAAGAAATTACTTTCTATAAAGAAAGTAAAGGAAGGTTCGATGGAATTCAAGCTCATGACATGTCTCGTTTGATCGATCATAGACTATCTCAAAAGAGAGGAGTCTTCAAATAGATGGCTACCCCAATGCCAAACCTTCATTCCCTCCTAGAAGAGAATCCATCTCGGTAGGGACGTAGAAGATGGCAGAGCTATCAAGAATGAAAAGAGATCATCCCAACACAACAGGTGACCGGGAAACAGGTTCGATAGAATGGAATGGTCCAGCAAACTGAACGAAGTCCTATCTTCACTAAAGAAGAATTTTGTCCTAACAGAAGTCTCCGTCAAGCCTCTCCCCACTATTTGTTTTTATTGTGTGCAGAGACACTCTCATCACTGATTAGAAAGGAAGAGGGGTGATCCCCGAAGGGCAGAACAATATTAGAAAGTGTCTATGACGATTTAGATGAAAAGGCAAGTCGGGTTTCACCACATATGTGTGGTACCTGGCCCCGCGCAAACGTAGACTCACTCTTAAAGAGCGGTTTCCGTACTTATTCATCACTGCCATAGTTCCTATTGTATTGGGTAGGTCCCCTTACCATTTTAAGTGAAATAGGGGAAGGATCAAGTGAACTATGGAAAAAGCGTTTTGAAAATTCAATGGTCCCGTTGCCCAAATCTTGACCCCTAACTAACCCAGCAGCATATCAAAATAGCATTCTGCTTCCTTCTTGTCGGCGATAACAATATCATCACCCAAGAGAGCATAGTTTGTACACTTTCTCTCGAGGTATACCTCGTCCGCAGCTAACCACACCAGAAAATTGTGAGATAGTGCGAATACTGGCCCAAGACGACATATATCCGAGAGGTTGGCCTGTGGCCTGTTATAAAACATACAGTGGACCCTTTTTTACTTTACTTTACAAAGGGTACATCGAACATAGTGCCATTGATGGTTAATGCCCAACAATAGCCAAGCCTCTCTCCGAACACGGTTGTCATCATCTTAGACATAACTTGCAGCGGCCAACGGTCTGTTGCTGATTTTTACGAGAAAGAATCCATGCTCCCAAGGTCAAGGGGAGCAAGTTGATTAAAGGTACCATCCACGGCTCTTTAACACAGCTGCTGCCCATTGGTGGCCGTAAAAGCCAAAGACCGATCTAGTTCCCGATGGCGAATATAAGGCCTTTTCCGCCTCCCTCAATGGACTGACCTAGTCGCCCTTCGGAGTATCCCGGATCGGCACTAGATATCATACCCAATGAACACCTAACCTTCTATTACTCCTCCTTTCTAGAGAGATAGGCAATAAAGAGAAATCGTTTGCCCTAATGATGACATCGGCTATTGGAGTGACGCCGAGGCAGAGGGAAAATGGATCTGTGCCTGAGTCAACTCATCCGGATTCTGAGCGTTCTTCGGACCATAGAACAAACTCTATTCTCGCGGAACTTTAGTTTAGAGTTTAGCACCGCGGGCGGAGCATAAGGCTTCCAATCGCTCTCTGTCTATTCCCGTGACAGTGAGACGCACTTGTTTTTGTATGGATCTTACTAGCGAAAAGGCACTGAAAGTGTTGCGCCTTCTTTCTTCTTTCCAATTTTCTTTCGGGAGGGAAACAAAAAACACTTGAAAGCGATCGATCTCGATTGAGTTGACAAGTCATCGCCAGCTTTTATCTAAAAAATGCAATGATCTATTCCACCAGCCAAGCATAGATAAAAGATATACGCGCTTCTTCTTCATATCATAAAAGAGCGCTCCGACCGTCAAGCGGGCAAATGCTTGGCTTGGTAGGTTCCAGTGAACCTTTAGTCAGAGAACTGGATTGGCTTAGAGTGAAGTTTACCGTAGTAGAAAAGAGGAGCATTCGGTGGAACCGGTACAGAAATGGTTCCCATTCGACTTGGGAATTCCGTCTCTGGCTCGTGGGTTTAGCCAATGATGCTTCCTTTCTCAGCTCCTTCGGAAAAAGAACCTCAAGTCCTTGTCATGATCGCGCACTCAAGCTAAACGCTATTTGCGATCGAACTAGAACAGTTCCGATGAACCTCCCATTCCGTTGTCGTCCTTCTTCTTCTTGCATTGATTTTCATTGTAAACTGAGCTTGTCGATCAAACTGTGGCTTACGTCGGACCGTACCCTAATTTATTCACTTCCTCACAACCAAGCCCTTCGAGTCTTTGTCCTGAAAACAGTTCCTTCTTCGCATCTCTCCAGATTTGGTCTCATCTCTTCCTGGAAAGCCTAAACCCTCACTCTTCCAATCCTTCCTCGGACATCAATCCCGGTAAAAGAAATAGTGTAAGTAAGAAGAAGACCGGTTAGGATCACACTAGTCCTGGCTGGCCTATTATGAAGTCTTTTCCCTCAGAACAAGACAAAAACTGGCTTGCAGGTATAGCTTGGCTTAGGAATATATCCCCACACAACTATTAGCATGCCCCGGACGAGACACCAACTCTTTCAAAGGTGGGATTCCCAACCCCCTATTCAGATTAGCCTAACATTCTCATTCTCGGAAAAGGAGATCAACATCATCACTTTCAACTAAGGTTGCATTCCAACGCGGGAAGGAACAACAAGCTCTTCTTTCCTTTCTCCTCAGCTCGATGGGCAGGCTTCCGGAAAGACCAGATGAAGATAGCGGATATTGATTACAAAACTCCTTAATCGCTTAGACAACCTTCTAACTCGCTGCAAGGAGAGACTGGGAAGCGTGACTATTCTGAAGTAAGAGGTATCGAGAGTAGCTAGAGCCAGAGGCTTATAACATAGAAGACATAGAAGAATGGATGGATGCCCGGTCTGTTTCTCTCGAAGTAAACTCTTGTAATAGAAAGAATCTCTCGCTGGTCTAGCTCCTAAAGCTAAAGAAGTAGGGCGATCAGTCGAATCAGAACCTAAAGGTCTGGAAAATTTCCTTGAATCTGAAAGCGATGGCAGCTAGTCAGCTTAACCTGCCTGTCCGTGGAAAGAAGGATAGTTGGGGGACGCCCAGAGTCGAAGTCGTGTAACCGTGTAACTAAGCACATAACGTATAGGATAACTAGAAAGGCTTGTATGGCTGAGTTGAGTGGAGGGGCTAAGCGCTGTTGCATATTCTAATTAGCCCTTCTTCTCTTCCCGCTTCCCCTCCGTACTGTATGTAGGGAACACCGCCTCAGAAGGTATTTGATCTGTATTTCCATTTCCAATACTCCTGTGTTAAGGAGTTTCCCTGAAAGCTATGCTATGCCTTTTTACCTCTCCCTATCCCTATACGCTGGCTGTATCGAGTGTATCGTCCATGTACGTCTAAAGTAGGAGCACCTAAAGCTATGATATCCGTAATTACATGCATCTCCTTTTTTGAAGTTTGAAGAAAGGGGCGTCCAGGACATCTTGTAAAAGAAAAGCTAATGCATCGGTTAAAACCAGAGTGGGAGAATAAGCTAAGCTTTCTTTAACGTTAGGAACCTTTTCAAAGTTTGAGTTCTGAGAAGATAAGCTTCAATCCTAAGAGCTAGGAGTTATCTATGAACTGCATCTCGTGCTAACAGCTATGAATGCTAACCCAATCAAGCAATCCCAGCAAGGTTGTAGAGGGAAAGGAAGTTCGTTATTATAGCTAGAAGGGCAATCAACTGCCTGAAAGGCATAGGCTGGCTGCAGAGCTTAATCCCAGATATAAACGCTACGATTCACTCTGTTAGAAGGAGCTCCCGTTGCTGCTTGCTTGCCCTTTCCTCCTACTCGTATTAATGATCGAAAGTCCTATATAAGCGAAAGTCTATCTTTTCTAAATCTACCTTTGTTGCCCTCTATGAAGTGAATGAAGTAACCCATGAGTATGGGGCACGAACGCCAGGAAGTGGCCCTAGCGTTAGGGGTCAAAGAAAGAGCACTAGTTGCCTTGAAAAGACTCTCTTTCCCTGACTACTATTACTCTCATTCATTCCGAAGAAAGAAAGACACATTCAACTATGCTTTCGACGCTCCAGAAGTGAACTGAATTGCCTTAGTTAGGCTAGAAGCGGATAGAAAGTAATATTACGGGAAGGATGAAGCAAGGAAGGGAAAGTTTGACCAACCCCATCTCATAAAATGAGGGCGAAAATCAGTGCACCTCGGGCTTTTCCCCACAGGCTGAGGAAAAGAAGAGGGACACTAAGAGATAGATAGAGAGTCTACAGTCTTAGAATAGTAATTTACCTTGATACATGCACCCGTTGGAGCCAAATAGCAGGTTCAGTTTTTTTCTGAGACTGGATGAGATGTACGGTATTCACTACACGAGATGGCGTGCAAGTCTTCACTATAACCCTTTCCCACTCAGGCAATAGCCTCTGACCAAAGCCGCCTATGGCGAAAATACGTCGTTTGCCACCACCTTCACAACTCTGACCTAGTCGGCCACCTGCCTCCCCGATCGCTGCTGCTTCCGCGTCTAACTGCGGATCTTCTGACTCCCCCAGAAGGATAGGCATAATCATATTCATTTTAAGGCTAGCTCTTGCTTATCGACTACGCTTGCTGGGTGTTCACCCCTACTTTCTATTCTATTCCCAACCCTTTCTTCCTGCTTAGCTTCGCAGGAATGCTTTCTTGCTTCCCCAGGTAGAGTCACAAAGAAACTTTCTTTACGGGGCGAAGGGCTTTAGCGAGCTACTCCTATCATCTCTTTGGCTTTTAAGATCTCTTATCTACGTTCAAAGAAAATCCATTTCTATAGCATAAAACTTGAAAGGATAGCCCATTCTGCATTCTAGTGTGTAGCAAGCAGTGAAGTCCTTCTCTGACTACTGGTGAACGCTAGGCAGGAAGAGACCTTATAGCACCCAGAGGCGAGTTAAGGAAGTCAACTGGAAGTAGCTAGATATATAGGTAGTGTTCGCTTCTTAGGCATATAGAACGTCTTCCTTCTGATGCCTACCCCAGGGCATATCGTATCGTATAAGTTAAGTCCTATGGAATCTCTTTTTTAAAGGTGAGAAACTTCCGTATCTTATTAGCTTAGTAAGCTTCAGCATCATCACTAAGCGGCATTGTAGCAAGTAGAGAAGATAGCTTTGGTAAAGGAAGGAAGGCTATGGCTAAAGCACTAGTAGTAGATCTGATAGCTATGTCCCTAGTAACAGATTGTTTTCTTCTTGTTCTTTGCCATAACGCCCATTCTGGGACGAGTTGGAAAAAGAATTCCTAACCTAAACCTAGTCCCATTCCAAGACTACACTTTCTTTTCTTGGTCTGGATCTATCTCTTTTGTTTTGAATCCCCTGCCTACTAGGATACCTGGCTTGCCCCCTGTTGCTATGTTTCGCCAAGGTTCAATCTCAACTTTTCTGACCTTTTCGAATAGAAGAAAAAAAAAAGCTATTTTAATTCCGGGGTAGGTAGAGGCTTTGTTTACTACGCGTACCAGCCTTAGCGCAATGAAACTGCTAATCAAATAGAGGATTCAACTAAAAGCGAGTCAAGGGCTTTAGCGGAGAGCTACGTATTCTTTGCGAAAGAAGATGCCAAAGAGCCAGGCCGGTCAGTCAGTCAAGCTAGACATCTAGACTCTCCCCTCTTCCTTACGTCGAGTCTCTTTACCCCTAATAACATTTTTCGATTCAACTACAAGAAACTCCACTTCGCCAGGGTCGATATAATTGAGCTCGACTGAAAGGAGAACTCCCGTTGGTAAATGCATCCTCTCCTGCTAGTAGACCCTTTGCTTAGCCAATTAATTACGTTACGGTTGACGAAGTTCAGACTCTTGACTTAAGGATGAATTTTCCAAGAGGGTAAGCAAAAGACATAAACTTTAAGCAAGCACTCCCCTCTTCAAACCCTTCAGCGTGGAACAAAACAAGCAAGCTGCTACAATGAATGAATAATCTGAGTTTACATCGTCCGGTGGAAGAAAAGGAAAAGGAGAAGCTGCTCGACGAGCGGTTATTAAGCAAAGCATCAGAAGAGAAATCAGAAACTAAATATTCTATAATTGCTTCCCTATATTAAAAAAATTCTTTCTTCCTTTCGAGGCATACTCATCTTTATCGATATCCCCTTTCTCTTAGTCCCAGAACTGACTCAATAGGAACCGAACTCTTACCTTATCTGGTATGAACCAGTAAGCGAAAGAGAAGGGCGAAAACCGATCGAACTCTAAAGTCAAGCTTTTCACTTCATTCTTCAAGCTCTTGAACATGGGTTGAGTTCATACATTATGAATGCTTATCTATTCAAGATATACTACCAATTCCTTTGAAGTTACTACCACTACCGAATACCGAAGCAGGCTTGCTCCTTCAAAATAAGGTGGCTAAGACAAACAAGACAGGGGGCCTATTCCAATAACTTAACTGGCAGTCGGGCTCTATTATGCCTATTCAACATATTACGATTGTGATACAATTCCATTGCCTGCTTTTATTCATGTTCGTGCTTACTTGTATGCCGGAACTTCAAGGTCAATAAAGAAGGACTCCTATCCTAGAAACTCGGTCTGCTTGCTCCTACAAAAGCTCATACGGTGTGTCTCCTATCCCGATACGAGTTATCTTCTGACCGTTCCCTCGTGCTTGTTTCAGGAAGCACTTCAGACGAAGATTAATGAGGCTCAGCAGGCTTATAAAGTACTCCAAGACCACGTTACTAGCGTTGAACAGGCGAGGGCTCGAGCTGAGGCTGACAAAAGCTGTGACAGCGGGCCGTCTCTGCGAATAAAGATAGAGACATGGATAGGAAGAAGGTGCTTCTACGAAACAAATCTCCAAGCCTTTCTTTATTGATGAAACATATAGATCATGTAAGGAACGCCATAATCACCTAACAGCTGCGCTCTCTAGAGAGAAGAAGTACACATAGTTGCCAAGTTGGGAAATCGCGTGTATCCGCTCTATTGTCGACACAATCTTTGTTTGATCCAAGTAATTTCTCTATAAGAAAAAGTCAAAGAATCAAAGAGCTCCAACAAGGTCTACAATCAGACTAGTCAATTTCCTCAGAAGCTAGAACTATGAGTTCCACATAGCCATGAACCTCTCCCGTGAAAACGCTAGTGGCTCTGCCCTAGGAAGAACTGATCTTTCTGCATTCCTAACTCACTCGACCTAGCTACACTCTCATTCACATAGGACCCCTCTTTTTTAAGTTTCCAGGGCTTCTGTTGTGAACCCGATTCTAGTTCTAGATGCTCCCTCACAGACTCCAGTCAGAAGCGCTAATACGCGAAAATGAGTCTATTCTGCATTCTAACAAACTCAGGCTACTACTTTCCTTTAGTTCGTTTCTTGTGTTAGAACAGACGGAAGAGAACCAAGTCCTAGGATACTTGTCTTCTGGGGACCTTCTTTCGGATTCACTGAATTGCTCTTTTCCTCTTTCACCAACAATCTAGATAGAAAGAAGTCAGTCATCCTCTAGCCCATGGATTCTCACGGATCGTTACGGATGGGGTACTATCCTTTCCTAGGACCTTTGCTTACCATATTCTCGCTGAGCTATATTTATTTCTTTTTAGACTTCTATATGATCCAGAGAATGGTCTCCCTTGAGTCCTTCTACAGTCTTGAAGCTAGAATCAATCCCTAGATTTCATATTTTTTAGGGAGAAAGTCGGATACACTCTTTTTCTTGGATTGGCTGACTAAAGCGAGAAGAAGAAGTCAGTGCTCATTCAAGTCTAGTACATTTATAGATTGAGAGCATTAGGAACTCGGATTTTTCCGTAAGTCGTTCGCTCACAGATAGAAGATACTGGAAGGTTAAGGGCTTTTAAGAAAGGAGTGGATTTCGAATCCTTTCTGGACCTGACTCTGAAGTAGGGCTCCCCCTATCGGGTACGTATCTGTCCACTGACTTTCTTCTCGGAACTTGGAAAAGTCTTCTCCTTGTTAGAGTTCTTTCTGAGAGTTTGGAGTTTCCTGAGAAAGAGGAATTCAGTCGACTGGATAGCGCATTTCTCCTTCTATCTAGCTATACTTCTTGAGCTAAAATTCACAAGACTAATGGATAAGTGAAGGCACTGAGAATAAGCCACTAGGGTACTGCTCCAAATGTGAGAATTAAGGGTTTCTTGGACCCTGGGACATATTGGATGGTTTCGAGCTGTCTATCGAGTTGGAGTGAGAGATAGGAGTTTTAAAGACCTAAAGAGGTAGGATAGTAAATTGCTTTGGAGAAGAGAGTAGGCAGATTGTTAGATCCCAGACGAGGCTACTCCTTTGCTCTTCATGTGCTAAGTCCTTAATTTCTTTCTAAGACCAGCAGGACGACGAAATAGGTGGTTTGTGAGGCAACATCATATGCTCTTATTTAAAATATGGAGATACCCGTAGTTCTTTTGCCCCATACCTAGTAGCTACTGAGTAGGCTTCTACAGCCCAATCTCATAATAAGCAAATAGGGTAGACACATCGTAGAAGAAAGGCTAGGAATAGAGAAAGAGCTGGTACTTTCTCTGGGAACTCTCTTCTTATTTAATTTAAGGCTCATGGCTTCCTTGGATGCTCTATGGAGGGATATAAGATTTCTCTATCTCCGTGACTTCTTTACCATGGTACTCTTTCTATGGAGGTAATTGAGTAGACAAAAAGAAAGGCACTAGTTCAAGGTTCCTGGAAAGGTGTAGATGCCTCTGTCTATTGACCTGAACAACTTGTCAACACTCTAGGGCTTACTAATAGCTCTAATTCTAATAAGGTACTTTAAGGAAAATGCTACAGAGGGATTGGATGGATGAAGCCATGACTGAGAAAGTGACTTCCATCTACTTACTTGATATAAGAAAGGTTGATAGAGCTTCAATAGTAAGGAGCCAGCAGAGACTCATTTCAATACATTCTACTAGACCCTTAGAGAGGTACAAGGCTCTCCATTCCCTGTGATAGATAGAGCCAGTAGGACCCTATATGAATCCATTTGTTAGGAGAGCATTGAACCAGAGTCTAGAACGGGACATAGAAACTCCCCAGGTAGAGTATTTGATAAAGCTTGAAGACTCAAAGAAGTATACTCCACTTTGTAAAGGAATCCTACTAGCACGCATACTTCCTTTTCTTCCTATATGTGTCATGGTCATTACTATAGCCTCTTATTAGTGAGTTATGCTGATACTCGGGAAAGCATTCAGTTATCCCCACTCATAGTTATGGCTCAGGGCAGGTGCTGAAAGCAAGAAAGAGAAGAAGACCACGTGCCAGCCTTAAGCTCAAGGCTCAGTTATTAACTATTAGTAAGTGAGTCTAGCAACGTTCCTCTTTTCAGGACTAAGTCGGAAAGAAGAAGTAAAGGCAGTCCATCAATCAAGGGGTGGGATTGAAACCCTGGAAAGATACGATCCACGAATAGATAGGTTCCCACGTCCCAGGTAGCGCTTAGAAGGCAGTGAAGGAAAGCGTTTCAATTCTTTCGGAGTCCCGCTCAGGGCGAAAAAGACCGAGGGAAAGGGAAATGGCTATCAGTTCTGACTCTATTCCCGAGGGGGAATCAATTGTTTCAGCTCGAGTGAATATGTCGAAAGGTAAATGCTTTTGAAGTTTAATGAATCCGGTTGATGCTTTCTTGTTAAATGCTTGCTTCTTTCTTGGAAAAGAAAGAGGGTTGGAACCAAGGAAGACACAATAGACAGTAGTCGAACGTCGGGTCATAGGGCAGCTAGCCCAATCTGAGTCGCAATAGTAAATCCGTCTTAGCCGAGAAGAGACTACCTTTTAAATTCAATAGATATTTCGAGTTTCCTGAAAAGAGCAGAGACAAGGGATGCTCCTCTTTATAAGAATAAGTCTAAGAATAAGAGGACCAAGAAGAAAATTCTTCCTGGTTGCCATACCATAGTGGCCAGCATGCGCTGACGGGTTCTTCGAAGATCTCATTTCAGGGGTAATCAAGCTCAGCTTAGTCTCTCTCTTTACTTAGCAACTTGTTATAGCTAGAGTTTTGGTCAGTTTGTTAGGAGGGCAACTTCAGTAGTCAATTCCTTCTTTGAAAGATGTTTGCTTAGTAGATATTTTCTCTCTTAGATTTCAACCTCTCGTAGCGTAGACCTTTGAGAAAGAGGCATTCAAAGAACTTCCATAGAGGAGAAAGACGCTGCCTTTGCCCTGTTGAGTGGTTTAGCCTTCCTTCTTTATCATGGTCATTGTTTTAGCTCTTGAGATTGGAATCTCTTCAGTCAGGAATCAAAGACCAACAACTTGCTTTTTGAATCAAACTTTGTTTGCCTCAAGCCCTCTCTTTCTTTTAATTTGAATAAGGCGTTCTACTCGCTTTCACCTCTTAGATGTCTGGTAGCGCTTCTTCCCGTTGATAGCGATTCTTCCCTTTCTATAGTTTCATAAGCGGGAAGTTCTCCAGTATGCCCAGGAATGAAGTGAAAATCGATAGGTACTCTTTTTGCTCACACCGGGATATGCGACATAGTCTAGTATGATAGAGCTGATGCTCCTATCCCTACAAGTGAGTCGAGCTGATCAGCGACAGAGACTTTTCAAAGTCAAAGTATACCTACATCTGTCTCTGAGATCCGAGAATAACGTATGCTATAGATATCCGGAAATTGTAATCAAGGCGTAAGACCTTTTGCCCTTAAATTGAAAAGGGGTTTCCACGAATATTAATGATTGCTCTTCCGGAAAGAGACTCCCCTGGCTATGCTTACGAGTTGACTAGCGGTTTCCGAGTCAAGCCAAAAACTGGATTTATTCCCATTGTACTCGCCTACTATACTGGAACTCCTGGATCCGCAAACGGTCACTCTAACGAATAACGAAGAATATGCTCAAGGGTCTCTCTTTTGCTGATTGAAGAAAGTAGTCAACTTCCTTACCGTGAGGGCCATCGGGCGTTCGGAGAGAATCTCTGCTCTGATTCTGCGACTTCGCCAGAAGATCTGATATGACTGGAATGGCATGCTTCGGGCTGCAAATTGGACGTCAACTTCTCCTTCAGTACTCTGCGCGTATCATATATTTCCTTATAATTGGATGTACGAAAACATAGCGTTTTCACAAATTCTGATTTGATCTAATTCCATATGCTGAAATCCATTCGGGCAGAAACTTTACCAAATCCAGACTCGACCACTGTAACACTAAGCACAAAAGAAGCCAAAAGACTTGGTTTCTCTCAAATCAAATCTCTGTATCAGATCGATCTGCTGACATTGATGCCAAAAAAACCCCTCCTTTCCTTCGCAGGGAAGAATCCAGGGATTGATCTCGATTTTCCCTCTGCTCTAATCACTTAAAAGAACTCCACTCACTAAAAAAGATAAAGGTAAAGAATCCAATAAAGGGAAACCCTCCATGGCACAGCACAGGTCAGGGTCCGAGACAGAAGAAAGCCCAAAAGCCACTGAGCTTTTGGTGTCATCTCCGCTGGCTCAAGAAAGAACCACCAGAGCTGATTATTTACAGCGAAACTCCAAAAATCTCCTCTAACAGAAAGGCAGATACCTAGAAGATTCTATCATAGGGTTCCCCCCATTATCCTGCTAAATTGTCTTGACTTTGGTTCTATTTCATTTGGGAAGTGAGGGGAATTCCGGCATTAATACGAAGACTCGAAGCCAATTCGTGGGCATTCCTATTTAGAATTAGAATAAAGGAGGACAAGAAAGCCTACTCCCGACAATGAAAGAAAAAACAGAAAGACCGGAAATGATAAATAGACTACTACTATGGTAAGAGCTCACTGGAATGTCATGCCTAGAAAGAGGTCAATGTTCAATGCCTTGAAGTGAAGCTCGATCGCAGGCAGGTTTAACGGCTCAAGCTCTATCCTCGATTCCAACGGTCTAACGGATATGGGATTTTGCGGAACATCTTTAGAGAGAGAATCTCTCTCTGTCTAGTTCTACAAGGAAATGGGCGCACTGAATCCTTCTATTATTTCTTAATATAAATAATGAATACTATTTTTATTAAGAAATAGAGTGACGACTGCAGCTACATTCTTTTAAAAGAATGTTCTCGCTATTGTAGATTTTCGAATTCATGGAAAATGGTGCTTTGTTCACACCTATGTTGATCTACCGCTGCTTTACACGCCCTTGATAGACGCATTTAACCAGAAAGAGATAGACGGGCAGAAGATCAATGAAAAAGACTTGCTAGCTTTTCGGCATACCGAAACAAAAGACGCCAGGGATTGGGCTGATTGACCCCAGGTTCCGGGACGAGAATCAGGTAAACAGTTGAAGTACCAAAGAGCGGTCCCAAGGGACGGAAGAAAGGAAGCAAACTAAGATTCCTAAGAGCTGTTTCCTACTAGCAGCAGGAAAAAGAAGAGATATAACAAAGGAGATCAGACAGCACCTGACCCTCTGTCTTTGGTAGGCAGAAGAGAAGCTTTCTCAGATTCCTCATCTCTTGAGCTTTCCCCGGTTGACGTTGAAGCCAAAGAAACGGGGGCACAACCAGTAGTTCCCACACCCATTCCCATTCTAAGTAAAAAATAGTAAACAACTCACCTGCCTGGCTAGTTTCGACCCTCCTTCCGGAAGCACGGATTCGCCGGTAGGTATCTACGGAGCCCCGCGCTTCGCTAGGGTTAGGTTTTTGCCGTCCTTAAGTCCAGGATGCGAAAACGATTCCTACCCCTGAGAGTTGATTTCAGGTTCGATAGTGTCGAGAAGGTATTAGCCACCGGTGACCGTACTTTCGTAAAATGGGCGGTGGTTCCTCTCCTTCCTCTTTTCCTCTTGAACCTAGAACAAAAAATGGATCTCGCCGACCGAATCGAAAAAGTAAAAGGCTTCAAACTACTAGTCATTAAGACAACTATGAAATCAAAGTAAGGAAGTCCTTTTCTTGACTTGGCCTGCGTGCATTATACCTACCCCTTTTTAAAGAACTTGATTTCAATCTCAACAAAGAAATGAAAGCATAACTCTTTGCTTGTTGTCCTCTGACTCTTTTAGCCTGCCTTGTGGAGGTCTCTCGGGTGTCTACGGCGGATCCGATCAGTCTCGTGATGAAGAGAATTCCGATCTTCCACTAAGAAAGGTATCGTCACGACAACTCAATTTGTCCGGTAAACTACTCGGGGCTCCCCTTACTATTACTAATGGGCAATCAGTCCAAGGGGCAATATTCGGTCAATCAGGTTAATCCCGAACAGCCTTTGCTGCTCTCTTTCCTGTGGGAGGAATCCCACACAGCTCTTCTTGGTCGTGAAGGGTAAGATACCTTCTTTCTATATTTCTATAAAAGAATGAAGTTCACACGCGAAAGTGTAACCTTACCAAAGGAACAAGATCAAGCCACGGTCGGGAAACTCCCATCGTCTAGTGGTTCAATCTCTCTTTCAAGGAGGAAGCGAGGACCCTGGGGGTATTACGAAAGGAAGTTGATCAGGAATGATTGATTCTTAATCAGTCTGGAATTTCTTCTTCCTGGGTCGATGCCCGAGCGTGGGGACGGACTGTAAATTCGTTGGCAATATGCCTACGCTGGTTCAAATCCAGCTCGGATTCACTAATCCACCATGAGAAAACCCAGAAAATGACATTCCACTGATTGCAGGGTTTTCCAGCAACAGTAGTATAGCCTTTTTTTTGACCTCCTCCCAAAGCGAGGATCCGTATCTGTAAATAGCCCCGTCTGCATTACTCCTTATTAGCCTGGTCCCTATCTCATTGGGCTTCTTAGCCTTCGGCATCCCCTTTCTCTTATTCTTCTTAGCCTTCGGCTTTCGCTATCTCACTAGAAAAGCTTCTCTTCGGCTAACTCTATTCAGTCTTTTCTCTGAATAAATCTCTCAGGATTTCTCTATTCCGGAGGAAAGAACCCATCCTATACCCCAATCTCACGATTCAAAGTCTTGTTGGGGATTACCTTATTGGTACCCTATTAGTGCTTTAGAAGCTTCAATAAAGACCTCTGAAAGAGGATTTGTCTTATCTAAGATGCCTACTCCCGATTAAGCCTAACTAACTTGGAGGACAATTTTGTTCGAGTTCTTTGTCAAGGACCTTGCTAAGGGGAGAGTCAGTGAATTGGATTGGTCCACGGTCCTTGTTACTACGGGCTGGGGTGACACGGTGTTTATGAGAGGCATTCTTCTTTTTTGAGCTGCTGGATTTGGAATTGGGATTGCAGTAGATATAAAGCTCCTTTTGATCTTATTGATTTGACTTGATAGCATTCTAAATTCAGTAGAGTAGGTAGAGTAGGTACAGATTGGGCCACGAAGTTCTTCGTGTACATAGGAAGAATAAGTTTACTTTGCACCAGTTTCACTTGCTCTTTCTCGGTGGTCCTCTTTCCGTTCAGCGGGTAATGAAAGGAGTTCTTAATTTTTAGGTTTTTGCTTTTTCGTCCAATATTGGATTCTTTTCACATCCAGCTAAGTATTAAAAAGATAAGGTATTGTTTCACTATTTCAAAGTTGATTGAAAAGGAACTTTTTCCAGTGAGAGTTTGAACAAACATTTGGGCCATCCTTGAAGACCCCTATGCATGGCTCTCATATACATTTTAAGATGTGTTCTAGGGCAATAAATAAGTTCGGGTGTCGGTACTCATGAGCACGCTTTTTTCTTTATTCTCTTCTAGTAGCGGTAACACAGGGGTTTATTTTATATCAGTCGATTACCCGGCTTCGTAATCAAACTGGATGAATGAACTTCTTTCCAACTACTGAAATGGGATCAACCACTGCTACCTTCGCTGCTTTCCTTAGTCTTGCTTCTTTTCTTTTAGAAGCAATGGATAATATTGTCTCAAAGGGTAATACTCTTTTCGCTAAGGCTACCTGTTGCATGAGGTCCAGGCTTTAGTTGTTAGCTGGGTTCTCGTAGCTTCAGTTCTTGGTGCAGTTTGGTTGGTCCCATCCTTGTTTAGACTATCCTTATCCTTTTTCTAATCTAAGTAATCACCTGTGTTGTCACTGTTTCATTTATTTGCGCTAAGATCTTTGTGACTTGCTCCTTCTGAGCTTTTTCTCGTAATGCTGGATTCCCACCCTTTTCTATGTTTGATGTGGGAATGGTAGGAGTTGCCCGAAAATTATCTCATTTCATTACCGCTTGCCGGGACATTGCCACAAAAGGGAGTCTTTGCCTTTGAGAAAAAAAAAAGGTCCCCTTTCCGACCCTATTCTTTACAAGGAATCCACTTCTGATGTCAGGTTTTATTTACCATTGAATTAGCTTATAGCTTCTTACACAGAGGGAATCTAGGCATTAACACTAACTAACTAGCTATATTGATTTACTCTTCCTTCCTTGCCTATGGTAATAGAATTTCCTTTCCTCTAGCCACCGATGGCGCATTGTCTTCATACCGGGCATGAACCAACCTAAACTGACCATCCAAAAGCATTTGCATCCGTTTTTTCAGGTGGACCACAAGGTTCAGTTTCTCATCTCGAACTAGCAAATCCTGGTCCCTTAACGGACTTATAAATATCCGAGCTTGAAGCTGCAGACTCAGCCATATATAGGAGCAACTTGGAGAAGAGAAAGCTAAGAGGTTTTACGCAGGATCTTTTTCAGAAGTAGAGCAAGGAACAGGTCTGAACCGCCAAGTTGAGATCAGTAACTGGGCGTGGAATTTAACTTGTCTGATTTTTCCGTGTTTAGGAGTGGGAGTCCTTTCTAAAGAGTGACGCTCCTCATTCAAAGAGGGGCGGGTGGTTATCGAGGTTTGCAAAGTCTAAAACTTCAGCATGTTGGATGCACCCAAAGCCCGTTAACCAAAAGGCGAATAGTTAGCCGAGGAAGGGCCTGAATAAGCTTTTTGCCCGATAGGACTGAATCAATCGCAACACAATGGGGGAGGAGCGGGTATAGGGCCTTTGTTGGGCCTACAGAGGCGAATAGGATCAGCACGAATAAATAAAGATTTTCAGGCGAAAAAGGAGAGATCTCTTTTCTTTTGGGCTTGAGAGAGGATGACAGACAAAGGGGATGGCTCCAAGCGAGTGGGCAAGGTATAGAAAGTAACCAGCTAATCGAAATGCCTGTCCCCCTATTAAGTTAAGCCCTGGAGCACCTTGACCCGCTGGTAAGGTGCCTGGAAGGGGATAAAAAAGAAAAAGCAAACAGGTGCTGAGTAGACTTAGCTGCAGAACTAGCTCTTTCATTCGCCGAATCACCCGCTGAATCAATAGAAGCCCACTGCCACCCGCATTCTGGGATTGCTGAAAGTCTGGTTCTAACGTAGGATTTTTTCAACAGGAAATTCTTTGTTTGAATGCTGTCCTTCCACCGTCTTTCTTTCTCTAAAACGAGAAGTTCATATATGGCATAATATATAAATATTTATATAATTTGTTGGCTTACTATCGCCCCTCGCTACTGCTCAACCTCGCTATCGCATTGATTCTTGCCGGCCCTCCCAGATTCAAATTCCTTATTGAAATCGAGATCTTGTTCCATTAGACCCAGTTCGGTCAGATCAGTTCCCATAATAAATATTGCTTGCCCGGGTCGGGCTTTCAGTCTTTGGTCGGGCCTTCCGGGCTTAAGGGAGCCGAGGGGAGGCAGAGAAAAAACAGCCATTTCATCGGTTGTCGGAAGAGCAGTAGGCCTTGGTGCTTGAGTCAGTCCGTGGTCAGCAGTGGATTAGGTAGAATCGGTAACTGTTCTTCCTTAAGTCTGATCCCAAGTGACAGTGACATCGAGTTAGCTCTTTGAAGACTAACCCCTGCTATTGTATTGAATCGGCCATAGCTTGCTACGACCCTTCCTTAGCTTAGGCGAGTGAAGTAGGAAAAATTATTAAATTAACAGAACCCGGAAGGGGCGAAAGGCATAGTAGAAAACTTAGTGACCTGCTACCTTACTTCCCCTGGCTTCGGTTGACCCCCTTTCGGTGGTAGTAAGAGCAGAGTCTTGGGTTGGTGCTTGAAGTAAGGGTCATCAAAGATACGGATTTCTTTTTTGGGATTTGGTACGTGGTGGAGTATTACTCCCGGCGCCCTTCTACAACATCCGGATATCTGTTGTTTAGTAACTTACGCAAGGTACCAATTCACACACCAACCCAATCTCTTTTAAATTTAAAGGGCCAAACTCCCTTCTCTTTTCTTCCCGCCTATTCCTTTTTTTTACATTACTAACGAGATTGTTGAAGGGTCATAAAAGGAGAAAGAATAGGGTAAAGTAGGTTTCTGCGCTTCCGCTTCTTTCTTTGTGGAAAATGCCGGGGAATTGAAAACGAAAGGTTATCGCCTTGTTCCGATTCCTAACCATTTAATACTTCGAACCCTCCAATAAGGTCAATTGTCTTAAAGGGTAATTGGGCCGGAAAAAACTTAGCACAACGGCTTGGGGTGGGAAATTTCTCAACTTTTGGGGCACTTCTTTGATGAGCTAAGCGCTTTAGCCAGGGCATCTATGCTGGAAACTGGGATCAAGAAACTGGGGCTTCCCCCTACGTAATAGCAATATTGGCTGGCCTATATCTATATATAGGCCTCCCAGCTAAAAAGGTAGCTTCACCTCAAAGACGCGGGATTGACTTATCTAGGGTAACTTCCTGATTCATGGTCAGGGCAGGCAAAAGAAAAAGAGGCTCAAGAGTTGATGGTAAGTGTGAGAAAGCTCATGGCTGAATAATCGTGATTGCTCTAGATTGACTTTCTTTTCTGCTTCTCAGAAAGGTATTTTAAGGCCTCCCGCTTCTTCCTCATAAATCTCAGATAACGATTCAGCCGTTCGGTAAGTTGATGTACAATCTTGGCTCTTCCCTTCTTTTCGTATGGCTAGACTGCGGTAAGCATGTCTTCTATATCTTTTTTGCAGGATTTCCATCATGATGATTTTCTATATCTATAAAAGGACTCCTCCCTGGCCAGGTAAGCCCGGTACTTGTACTTGGTGGATCAAGAGCCGGTGAATGCAACTCAGTTACATATCATAATTCCACGTCTGAGGCTTCGCTCATGAATTTCTTATACTGGCACTCTCTTTGCTTTGTCCAATAGATTCTGTAGGCGAACCTGCTTCAAAATGAGTTCGTCGTGGTACTGGTTCGTCATCCCTTCTGGCAATAGATCTGAATGTATAGAGCAGTGGCCCAGGGAAAGAGCTTCAACTCCAAGGACTCCCCGCGGTACTTCGACCTTGCTTTAGGTTAGTTATCGTATAAAAGAGAACGCCATGCTTTCTTTCATCAAAGTCACGGTAAGGTTTGAACCCCAACTTTCTCTTTGTGCAGACTGATACCGAGCTTGGGGCCTATCATTAGTTCCATGGAGATGCTGTACACTTCTTTGTGAGAGGTGGGTAAATGACTGGGCCTACTCATGGAGGCCTCTTCCCCTCAGCTGCAGATGTTCGCAAAGTTTGGGAGATAGTGAATCATTTCCCGATCCTTCCTATAGATGAAGTTGTCTCAAGCTCAGATGCTGTGAGGGACGCAGCTTCACTTCACTCCTCTCTTGATGCCAAAATACGACTGCTGAGTAAGAAAATAGGCGCCTGGACCTATAAGCAGAACTAGACAGAGTATTGGTCGACTTTCAGTCTGGGCAAGACCTGGTTCAGCAAGTAGTAGAAAGGACAAAAAGCATTCGAAAAAAGCCGATTTGGATGGGAGCTACTACCTGACTTTATATTCCTCTAGATCGATCCTCTTTCTTATTATTTTATGGGTAGTCGGGTATGTGCTAGGTATCATTTCATTTATTGGGAATTTATAACAGGTACTAAATGGTGCTAAGTAGGGGATCTGGGGGGTTTGACAACCAATTTAACACAGAAAAAGGAAATTTCATATTAGAAAGAAGAGAAGGAAGTTTCATTTTCATCTTTCTTCTTTGAAGACAATTAAAAGAGATATCCGATCTCTGATCGAGCAAGTCTATGCTATAGGTATATTTTTACATGATAAGGAGACTTCGGGCTGAAGCTCAGATACGAGCGAGCTCTAAAACGAGTCTACTAAAAGAATTCCATTTCCCCGCCTACAGATAGAAGACCAAGCTTAGCTAGCCGATATAACCCCCAAAACCCTATAGGATAAGACGCAAGAGGAAGCTGCTGAAGCTATCATCTTCGTTTTCTCGTCTGCGTCTGCTCACTAACTAGCTACTCAGATAGCAAAAAACTAGGAAAGCTAGTCTAGTCCTAGAGGAGTAGTTTTAGTAGAGGACTCAGAAGTTTGACTTTCTTTTTTCTCGGTCTATCGTCTGGCATCCCTCGTTAAGATCTCTACATTCAAATGCAATCCACTCTCTGCATGTCTCTCCGTAGCAAGAATGATCGACCGACAATTAAAGCACGACGCTACTCTCTCTAGCCGCCCCTCTTTCTTTGGAAATGGATCTTTCTTCAAGACACTTCCAGTTTTCGCGAGAGGACAAAGCGTTAATCTTCTTAGTAATTCACTCGTTCAGGTCGCTTTCACCAACTGGGGCAGCTAAGCAAGAAGAATTTCTAAATCCTGATTTTACTTGTCTCTCGGGCTAGGGAAATATGCCATCGATGGGTCGTTCCCACTATAGTCAGCAAAGCATTTTCTTTATGTCGATTCTCAGTTCATTGTCCAATCTCTATCAAGCAGTCACCGAGGCTGCCGGCATAACTATAAACTATCTACACAAGATGACTGCCGATGAGTTCTATCCGTGACCTCCATCCGTTTTCAGATTGGACCAGCTTTTTTTGATAGCACTTCGGGATAGTTTCATAACGTGAGATTCTTAACTGACGATTGGCCTTCTTTTTAAGAAAAAAGAGCACAGGATGTTTCGAAACTTATTATTTATTAATAGACAGACATTCTTATTATAACATCGTTTTAACTACAGCCCTCTGATTTCCGCAAAAAACCGTTTCACATTTTCTGCTCTCATAAAAGGCCACCGTTCTTGCCCAAGCAACTATTCCTAAAGTAAGAAAGGGCATCTTGTTGAATGTGAACGACATTCAGGGATGGCTCTGATGCCTAGGATGGTAGATCTACTGCCCAATCGCCTATGATATGAGAGCAACCGAGACTGGAACTTCGACTTTCTCTTTAGAAAAAACAACAGTTGGAACTTCTCGTGTAAGGGCTGAGCTCGTTGGCTACTTTTCCTCTTCTGGTTCTTTTCTCCTCTGGGAAGAGAACGTTCCTCTGCTTCGATTCGATTCTGGGAATCAGGCCAAAGGCCTTCTCCCTCATCTGCTTTATCTGAGGCGGATGTTGAAAGAACAGCTTCCGATTCGGATGCTTTTTAAAGAGCTGCTTCAGCAGATTATTCTAAAACAGTTGATTAAGCGGATTCGTATGCTTCGGGTGCTTCTGTTCTAGCTTCCTTATTCTTTGGATTAGGAAATGAAGGCAGCTCATTTTGATTGAGACAAGTGCAAATTGCCGATTTGACTAGTCTGATGAAAAAGGCTGGGTTCCTTACTCTGTTAACGCTTTCTAATTGACTTGCTCTCCCATGAAAAGGTGGAACTCTCGTGCGCACTCTCATCATAACTAAGATCAGGACTTAGACCACCCGGTCACCGCCTCTATGAGGAAATCGACTACCTTGGTTTTCTTATCCACTCTCTTACTCATTATCCGAAAGCCGGTGAAGTTAGATCACTAGGGAATTGAACCGCTAGTACCGATTCCTTCTGATTCCCGAAGACCACACTCTCGAAGAAGATAGAGAAGAAAGACTCGAAGTCAATGCATCCGCTAGCACTACGGGCACCTTCTTCAAGACAAGAATCAAAGAACTAGAATGAGGTTTGAAGACGCTCGACCAACGGGAGAGGAATAAATCGAATCCTTTCTCTCCTCCAAAGGATGTAACTGTATGTAATAAAAAGAAAAAAGAGAAGAAGGCAAAAAGCGCCCGAATGGCTCGTGGTGAGGCTGATCGCTCAAAAGAGACGATCGAGAACTCCTTTTTGATTTGAAGACTCTGCGTGAATGAGTGGAGTGATCTCTCTGTCCCAATCTTCTTGCATGTGAGATCGTTCAGAGGGTCCCAATGGCCCAGAGGCAATTCTCGTATAATAGAATCACGCCTCTAACTATGAATTTCGTAAGAGAAGTCAAGTTGTTAGCCTAGGGCAGATTCGACGGTATGCTTAAAGACTATCCGACTTTTTTGATGTCGTTGCACTACTATTAAGGTAGAAGATCGATCAATTCCCATGCTGGTTTGACCAAGCGATTTCCGACAAGTCTCTCTTCATTTTTTTGGGGAGCGGAGGAAAAGAAACACCAATATGCTAACTGAATACTTATTTCTGGGTAGGATACCTTATAGCTTCACAGTTACAAGTCATTTTCGTTATGACACTGTTTCTCTTGCATTTTTTGCGCTTTTTGGATTACTTTTATTTTCTATTTTTTTCATGGAACGAAAGGGAAAAGCCGTCGCTACAACCAGTGCTCAAAATCAGGGTGGGCACAACGGGGATGGCGACGACGAGAGGAAGAGGAAGGAGGCAGATGAAGCGTATCGCAGACTCCAAATCCGAAAGGCTGAGAAAGCGATTGCGGAGCTCCTGCACAACCTCACAAAGGACGACCATTTTCCCTCGTTCCCCCTCCCAGAAAGAGTGGTTGAACGTCACAAGAAAGGTCTGTGACGATATATGTTCCGAACTTGGAGTGAAGCCGGAGACGCGGCGTGCCTTTGTCAACGGGCTATGCGTGGATCTTTCTACCTCCAAAAGGAACAGTTCACACTTTCTTCAATTTATCGACGAAATGCTGAAGTCTCTTTCGTAAGTTACTCAGTGCTTGCTAAGATAAGAAAATGAAAGACGAACAACCGCGCTGGTCGTAATACTTTCATGCTCCAGTATGAAAGTTCCATTTCAGGGAAGGACGACGTACCATGATACTTTCTGTTTTGTCGAGCCCTGCTTTGGTCTCTGGTTTGATGGTTGCACGTGCTAAGAATCCGGTACATTCCGTTTTGTTTTCCATCCTAGTCTTTCGCAATACTTCAGGGTTACTTATTTTGTTAGGTCTCGACTTCTCCGCTATGATCTTCCCAGTAGTTCATATAGGAGCTATAGCCGTTTCATTCCTATTCGTTGTTATGATGTTCCATATTCAAATAGCGGAGATTCACGAAGAAGTCTTGCGCTATTTACCAGTTAGTGCTATTATTGGACTGATCTTTTGGTGGGAAATGTTCTTCATTTTAGATAATGAAAGCATTCCATTACTACCAACCCAAAGAAAGACGACCTCTCTGAGATATACGGTTTATGCCGGAAAAGTACGAAGTTGGACTAATTTGGAAACATTGGGAAATTTACTTTATACCTACTATTTCGTCTGGTTTTTGGTTCCTAGTCTGATTTTATTAGTAGCCATGATTGGGGCTATAGTACTGACTATGCATAGGACTACTAAGGTGAAAAGACAAGATATATTTCGACGAAATGCTATTTCTTTTAGGAGGACTATAATGAGGAGGACGACAGACCCCCCTCACGATCTACTAAAGGGCAAGTAGCTTGATTGGTTCGAATCCAATTCGTGAGATGGCAGTGATCTTTAGCTGGTCATGGCCATAAGATGCTCTTTTCCTCGGAGCCGTCGATGTCGATAGAAGGAGGTTAAGAGAACTTCATCTTTGTTAAAGGGGAAAGGGCTAGGTCAGTTCTACCAATACCAGTAGTAGTAGTCTCCGTAAAATATACAGTGCCAATAGTGACAGTAGCAGTCTTTCCATCTGTGGTTAGGGCAAAAGTGAGATTCTCAGTTCCTGCAAGCAAGATCAATTCATCAGGTTTGAAAGCGAGCATTTTCTTTTAGACCAATTCAACAGGCCAGTTAGAGATTGAAGTTTGATCGCTTAAGTAAGTGTGAAAAGTAAGTAAATAGACTCATTCGAGAATATCCCCAAAGAGCTCGCCTAGTCAATATTGCCATCAGAAAGAGTGGCATTCCCAGTAGCAGTATATGTCTCAATAGTTGTATTCCTTCTCGATACCAATCCTAATTCTTTTCTGGCAGTCTCTGTCCCTTAAGCAATCAGATAAGATATTTAATTCAAATTTGTCTTGCCAGCCCCTTCATCCATTGTTTAGCCTCTTGGAATTGCCCTCTCTGCTAGAAAAAAGCTATTCCTTTCCTCCTTCAATGCTACCCTCCAATGGGTACTTAGACCCAGCAATCAATGTCACTATCCACTACTGTTACAATCCCAATAGCAAGAATGGACCTATAACCTCCTCTCCTTTAACCTAGCTGCCCTCTCTCCAATCGGGGGAGATGAGATCTTTGAACCACTTTCTCTTTGATCTTGTAGTAAAGCTACTCCAACTGGAGCTGGAGAATTTAAAGAACGGACCAGAAAAGAAAGAAACTCCATCCAATGGAACTGGCCTAGATCGTCATAGAAGCACTGATTATAATAGCGCCCTCTAGGATCCTTAGGGCGTTAAAGGCAATAGCGCAGTACAAGGGCTTTATTAGAAGGCCAACCAGTCCTAGGATAGGAATAGGAAAAGGATAAACTAGTTCATAACCTAGGGCAACTATTCACTTCGACGGAAAGAAACTTGGTAGTAAACACTCGGATGGAGCTAGGGAAACCTCTGGCCAAAGGATTTGAGTTTGATAAGGAATTCCATTTTTTTTTTAAAGAAAAGACAAGAGCCATCGAACCTATTTTACTTGAAATAGGACTCGATTGAATCCGAAGATATAAAGGAGAACCATCAATCGAGACGGCATATTCATTTCGATTTTTTTATTATTTTATTTCGGAGTAATGCCGCTCTTTTGACTAAGATAAGCTAAAAAAGAGGTCATATGCAACTCTGTGTGGAGATCGACTTGCAGAAGTCTCTCACGCCGGGAATTTTGATAGGAGTTCCGGGGGAAGGGTTTTTGAGTTAGGAACGATCCCAAGTGACACCGTCTTCGAGATGCGCCAAGAGAAGAGTCAGTTTGAGTCACTCTCTCTCTCTTATACGCTATTTGCAGTTGAAAAGTAAGGCACTACATCGAATGCCTTTGTTAGAATGCCCTGCTTTAGATGCTCTGGAAGCAGTCGTAAGCCCCACGGATAATTTCTGAAATCCTTCGATCTACAAGGCAAGAACGGACAAGAGATCTCTCGTGTCCGCATCTGCTACTGAAGATGGATGGGATTGTTGGCAACAGTCCCCGGGATCCATCTAAGTCAAACTAGCACATTCCGTGATCCACCATCAGCCATCCTCAAAGAGGCAGCCCCCAACCAAGCGTAAAGATTCTCAATCCCTTCCACTCTTCTTCTCCTATCCCTCAATTGCTCAACTAGATGGGCGGAGGATAAGGCATTAAAAAACCGTTTATATGTGGGGCGATCGAACCGACTCATCTACAACGCATCTTTGGCTTGTGGAGTGCTCTCTTTATTCTGTGATCTTTGATTTCTCTCTTCTGTCGAATGGCAGACGCATTACGTTTCGTTGATTGAAGATACCTTTTTTAGTGTTTAACCTAGCTAGCCGGGGTTAGAAAGTTGGCCGGAGGCTAGTCTTGCAACTGTGCCCCTTCCCCCACTTTGACTTAGTCTTTATAGAAGGAATCTTTGGCTCCGGGGGAATGGATGTCGCTTGAACCGTCGTCCCCCAACGATCCTATCCTATAGTAAGTAGAACGGATGTTTCCTATCTATTATAGATATAGAAGAAACCCAGCGGCCCTAGCCTTAACACGATGCGCAGTTTACCGCGGTGGTCTGCATTTCGCACCAGCTTACTTTTTTGTTTAAGTTTGTGTTCCGCGAATTAAATACAATACACACTGAACAAAGACTTAAAAACCTTAAAGTTAAGAGATAAAAGACGGCACAACGTTGACACACAGTTCCTTGATAAAGAAAGCATGTCACGAGTTTGGCCAATTGTTCGCGGAGACCTGCTAGGCGAGATTCAGCTTTAGTTGCTGCCAAGGCTTTCAATGATAAGAAAGCAGGGGCGGACAATGATTTTCACCTTTGGTTTGGGTCTTTGATGATTTGAATCCATCTGGGGGTAAAGTAAAAAGGTTAAAGTTATACCGCGGAGGTCCTATGCGAATACATTCTTAAAAAGTAGTGGAGGGCCCAGAATGTCGTTTAGACTCCAAGTATTCCCTCAAGAAAAAGAGGAACGTTCCCGTGGCAAACAACCTTCCTGAAACAATGTCAAAGCATGGACCTTTTAGAGCGAGGGTGAGGTTTGTGACAAATCTAGCAAAATTTAGAAGAGGAACAACCCTGTATGGTTAAGAGCTTGCAAGAGATCCTATTTTGAGGAGCACCCTAAAGAAAGTAGAAAAAGAAGAAGATCAGAAATCAGAAAGAAGGGTAAAAAAGAAAAGAAAATCATCATAGACTCTGAGGTCTCAACTTCACTCCTTGGGCGGGAAAGGAATCTTCAAGTCTTCGATTTCCAGCTTCTAGCAGCTCAACTCTATTTCAAAGGTGAGCAGCGGGCGCAACTGAACCTAACCGAGGAATGAAAGTCCGAAGAAGAGTAGCTATCTGTCCGCATTTTACTAAATTAGCCTGGCCAAGAAAGAAAGAGAAAAGGGGCTAGCCTTTTCCTCAGTTTCAGGACAAGAATGGAAGAAGGGAGAACGTCAGGAACCTGACCACCTCTCTTGAATCAAGGAAGCCCAGAAAACGTGGCAGACGTTCAAGAAGCCGTGACCTTATCGACGTTATTGGAATAGAGGTCTCTAAGTCCATTAGGAAGAGCGGCAGCTTATGGCCAAGAGCTAGCGGTAAATTAAAGAAGATCCGTTTCTATCCGAGGTCGGAGATTCTCTTTCTATTCTAGATGTCACCATATTGGAAGGTAGGGGTGTGGAATAGAAAGGGCTCAAGAGCATGTCTTCTTTCGCGCATTCTCTCATGGATTCTTGATCGCAGTCTGTAGTTAGGTTTTTTCGAGTTCCTTTCCAATTCACATTGGCTTTGTCTTTTTCTTCTAATTGATTGATTCAACAAAGCAATGAAAGCCCCTCTAACATAGTAAGACGGAAGATCTTCTACGAAGCACCAACCTAATAAAGAAGAAGCGGAATAGGCTCTTAGCCAAGGAGCAAACCCTATTTCACTTTGAAAGTCCTTGATTTCCAGCTGAGCTTAGAACAAAGCAAGCAGCGGAGTTTCAGGAAACCTGATCTAATCGGGAAAGCTGGGAGCAAGAAGAGGAGCTGCTCCATCTCCTTTATTCGCGAGGGGAGCGGATGGCCACAAAGCGAGATTAGATGTCTCTGAGTCTATTTGAGTGGTAGATCTCTCTTGGGATGGTCGGGAAGTCAGGTCTGAGACAAAAAGTTCCCAGCCTGGTTATAATAGAAGTTGTCCCCGGATCTTAGATCACGCAATTTTGTGATGAGTTACACCGGAGTTGGAACCGGGAATGGATTAGCGATCAGAGTCTGTAGCGAGAAGAGTAGAAATTGGAAGATCTTTCTTTGAAAGAGACCTTTTGATGAGGGAGCACCTTCTTCACCTGAACTCTGATTCCATTCAAAAAAGCAATTGGAAAGAAAGACCAATCCACCGGCAGCAGTAAAGGAGAAATTGGAAAAATACCCTTCATTGCATTGCTAGCTTCCTTGCCGATTGAGAGAAGGCACCGAAGCCCTACTCGAAGCTTGGAGTTCCTTCCTTGAATACTAGTCTGACTGTGAGCTATAAGGAAAGGAGAAGAGAACGGAGCACTCAGCCTTACAACATCCATGTGCGTGCCCAGGATCAAGGGCTATGCCTCGAAGAAGGTCAGACCTAAGAAAGCGAATTAGGTGAGGCCTAAGATAGCAAGTCTGGCTACGAACTCTATTTCACGTAGGTAGGAAGCCTTCGACTAAGGGCATGAAAAGGGCACTTCTTATGGCATCCTGCTAAAGAGCGGTAATCCAACGATTAAGCCATTTCTGAGAGTAGAAAACTACCTATTTTTTTTTACGGTGGCATAGTCTTCACCCTTCCGAGCGCAGGAAGCACAAAGAAGGAAGGTCTAAGCTTGTTTAGCTAGAGCTCGATATTCAGCTTCGGCGCTAGACCGGGATACAGTTCGTTGCTTCCTAGAGCTCCATGAGATCAGATTTGGACCATAGAATATGCAATAACCAGTTGTAGATCTTCGATCATCTGGACAACCCGCCCAATCGGCGTCAGAATAGGCAATTAAAGAGCGATCTGTGGTGATACGTAAACCAAAATCAACTGTGCCTTTATATATAACGATATATAACGTAAAATGCGCTTGACTGCAGCAAGATGCGAGGTGCGGGGTTGGTGCATGAACTGGCCAAACTTGGTTAACAGCATACATAAGCGGCGCGTCATTGTTAAGTATTGAAGATCACCCACAATGCTACGATAAGAGGACACATCAGCAATAGCCGTCATGAGCAGATAATTTGGTGCCTGAAATAACAGGGGAAGGTTTGGCAGCAGCCATATTAGATCTCTTGAGCAAGTCAATGGCATATTTTGATTGTGTGAGAGTTAAACCAGAAGAATCTCGATGGGCCTCCATACCAAGAAAAAAAAATGAAGATCCCCAAGGTCTTTGATATCAAACTTAGATCGTAACTGATGGATAATATTGGAAATGACAAGTGAACTTGAACCAGTTTAAATTATATCATCTACATAGAGAAGTAGAAGTGCCATACCATGTGAGCTATGATAAATGAACATAGAGGAGCAATTATTAAGAAAATCCAATTTCAAGCAGAAAAGAGCTAAAACCTTCGAACCATGCCCTTGGAGCTTAGCTTGCCGTAGCCCATAGATAGCTTTATGTAGTTTGCATACATAATGAGGATGAGCGGGCTCTGGAGGAGGTGGTTGCTTTATAAAAACTTCTTCAGAGAGTATGCTCTTCTTGATGCAAACGATGGAAGGCATTTTTGACATCAAGTTGGCGCACAGGCCAATCATTATTAATGGCTATGGAAAGGACCAAACGGATAGTGCAGACTTTCACAACCAGGCTAAAGGTCTCATCAAAATCAAGACCGGGTTTTTGATTATGGTGACAAGGCGCGCTTTATAGCGTTCAATGGAGAGCTGATGGCTCCCGTTGCTTTACTCGAAAAAGCCATTTACAGCCCACTACATTCATTGTTGAAGAAGGAGGAACCAAGGACCAGGTCTGATTTTTAAGTAGTGCATCAAACTCTTCCATCATGGCTGTACGCCATTATTTTTATTGTGTTGTTTGTGTATAACATGTAGGTTCTGAGGGAGAAAGAGCAGCATGAAAACATTGGGGAAGGGGATGTTTGATAGTGAAATAAGTTTTAGGCTTACGGGTTCCATCACGGGACCGTGTAACCATAGGGTGACAAGAGGAAGTGGTTTCGTGAGTTCTTGATACTGAATACCAAGCCTCTTTCATTACTCCCTGTTAGGAATCCTTCCTTCTTGTAGGTTAGGCTAGTCCATCTAGGCTTGCTTCAGTCGATTTTGAGTTAATGAAAAATGATAGACGAACTACTTGTAATGGTTGTTTGTGACCTATGAATCATCTAAAGATGCGTGCTAAGCTCGCTAGGTGGGGTGATAAGGGATTTCCTTCTCGTGTCCCTTTTGTGCTCCGGAGGTCTCCCTGTGGAGAACCATTAATTAGCAAGTAGAAAACAGGATTCTCAATGCAGGTCGGCATGGATAAGAGGAAAGCTATCTCTCCTCAGTGATTTACTATCAAATCTTGCAGCAAGGAGGGCGTTGGGTTGGGAAGGAGATAGAGCTTGAGCTTGAGCGTGGAGCTTGTCTTCTTGACAGGCCTACTTTTCTTTGTTCAACTGGGCTTGTTCGCTTTTCGGGTCCTGGTCACTGCTAGTTAGCTCCACGAGACTTTGATAAAAAGTTGAAAATGGTCTTTCTCCGACTTCAAAGTAGGATCGACTGGTTTACAGGGCTTGGCTGGTGAACTAGATAGGGACAGGAAAGTTACAGGACCTTTTAAAGAGCGGTGTGAGGCTTGTGCTTCTTTCTATGTCTATGGAGGCCCTAACAGGTCAGTCAGGTTTCGCAGGGTAGCGAAGGCAAAGCAACTTCAGTAACTTTGTGCGAGTGGAGTAAGCGATAGCTCACGCAAACGCTATTGAAAGTGAAGCTCAGTGGCCCTTCGATTTTTTCATAGGTAATAGTGTCTTCGAATTTTAGCCAAGAGTCAGCCAAAGTCGGAAAAGTCCAGTTCAATCAAATCTCGGAACTACGGCTCCAAAGCATCGTGCAGTGGATGTGTCGGGTTCGAAAGTCTCTCTTCCTCCTGCTCCTGCTGCCGTTGGAATTGTGTGTTCGTCTCTGCCTGCTCAAAGAGCGACAATCAAGGGTCTTAAAGGGTATCTGCCTGACTTGAAAACAATCCACGCTCCCTCCGATGAATGATTCTTTGTTCTTGCTTGATTACCGGAGGACTACCGCTAGAAGGCGTTGTCACTGCGACTTGGTGCCTAGTGTGCTCTTCACGGAAAGGAGTGAAACGAGCAAGGAGAGAGAGTCAACCTTTTAGGGAAGTAAGGGGGGAAAGGAAGAGACAGAATCACATCTGCTTGGCTGGTCTTCATGGCATGAGGAACTCGGATTCGACAAAAGAATAAAAACCATAGATGAACTGAGGGATCCCACTGATCGCCCTCCAAACAAAACAACCTGATCTGTGTAGGCCAGAAGCCAGAAAAAGCATGATAGCTCGCTTGATCACACTGATCGCTCCGCTTGTCTTCTTGGTGGAAGGGCTCAGGTTCAGTGAACTGAATGAGCGAGAGCTGTTTAAGAAAGAGGCGGAACATCGCTCTCCGTGGCAGCAAAGGGAATACGAACGAGATCTTGATTCAGCCTTTTTCTGGTAGGGGGTATACTCTCGATGAGCAGAAGTAGATGCACAATGAGATTTACCCTGGATTGCCCCAGTTAGTAGGATTAGTGCTCTATATCTGTCTGTCTCCTATTGTTACGAGAAATCCCTTCCTCGGCCGTAGTGAAGAAGTATAAAGAGTTGTTGACCAACTAAAAGCATGGGAGTTGAAACGCAATGCATTCTTTTCGATTCAAAGCAACTGCTTGGCATGAAGTAAGTACAGCATTTCGAAAAGGTCTATCTAAGGCGAATCCAGAAATAGAGTACATTACGCGAGAAAGAGGGGATTCTAATACGTTAACAGATTCAGAAAGCATAAAGGAAGCGAGTGACCACACAAGATCGGCGCGGTTTTATTCTAAAAAGCACTACTTCCTAGCCCGGGTTGGAGAACTGAAATGGATTTCAATCTATTCAGGTATAGGTGGGATGGAGACAAGTACCAGCTCCATTATATGGTAGGCTTTCGGGCAACTAGTTGGCCTTTTAGATCGGCTTACGCTTTCCTCAGAGGAAGTGGCTAGAGATGCACGAAGGAGTGAAAGCCTCTCTGATTGAATGCGGGTCTTGTGTTATAGGAGCCGAAGCTGCCTAGTCCTTTAGGTCAGTCAGTTAGCCCACTACGCCATCAGAGACTGGATTAGAGCTGGACTGGACCTCCACTTTCGGAAAGATCACCGCGTAATGGAGACTCGCTTTTGACCTAGAAGCTGACAGATGGATTGGCCTTGCCTACTTCATTGCTCACCTTTTTTCTCCCTTCCTTTCTTCTTTAAAGTCGCGATTTCAACGATCTGGTCCTTCGCCCCAGACCACTCTTATTTCCCTGTCACCCGAAGTAACAAAGTCACACAGCCACCCCCAGCTCTTCGCAAATTGGACCTTCAACTTCCCTACGACTTCCGGAAACGCGTCTTGGATGAGCCTAACCGCCGTATACCTTGAAGCACTGTTGTTTTCAACAGCCAGATGGTATCGGAAAGCACCAGCATGCCCTTCAACTACAATCACCACAGCGGTACAGTGGAAGATCTTATTCAGACGAGCGATCGCGCTAGAACTTTGAAGCAGGGGAATTCAAGAGTTGAACTTCAATAGAAATCAATAGGAACTTACGGACACTAGTACTAGTGGGAAATTTTCTCTTCATTGTCTTTTTTACTTTACATTCGTTGGACCAAAAATCATACAATAGCGAGAACGAGGAGGAACTCATGATGGTACCCCTTATAACTTTTAAGATAATAAGAGAGAGGGTTGGTAGTGAACAGCGGATCTGCGACACTAGATCATAACAGCTGATATGCGATAGTAGTAGTAGTAGTACTAGTACGAGTAAGACCTATGAATCTTTGACAGAAAGCCGTAATTCCATGAATTTCATAAGCCTTTTTTATTTAACCGGTGACGAGGTTACATAGTAAGAAAGGGATGCCACCCCTTAGTAGCTAAGTAGCAAGTGAGCATGCCCCCGTAAGGAAAGGGAATTCCGAGAGCCCTTACTTAAGCTTAAAGCCGTAAAGGATACTAATGGTTCATCCAGAAACCGAATGAAGGACGCGAAAGTAAGAGTACAAATATGACGTGGAGAAGAGCTTACTGACTTATGAGCAAAAGTGGCGGGGAGCGCGGAAACGCGGAAAAAGAATAGAAGTCACTCGCGGATCACATGCATGCTATTGCGACAAGACTTAACACTTACCTATAAAATGAAGTAGGAGACTCGAAAACAAAGGCGCAATTTACGTCACATACTTTCACAACTATAAAACGTATTTTTCATTTATCAGAAGGCTTGTCGTAAGTGATCACAATCACAGAACCTTCAGCCCGATACGATATTTCAGGTGTAATACTCGTGTAGGAGTGTCCCATACCCATAGTCAAGAGAAAGTAGGAGTGGGATAAAGATAAAGCGGTATTACAGAAGCGGCTTTAGGAGGTGTTCAAAAGACGACATTTAACCCAAGGGGAATGAACGAAGATAGAAGCAAAAACAGTAGCCAGATCCTCTTCCCCCAGTTGTCAAAGTCAAGGGAGCTGCTCTTTTTTCCTGTCTAAGTTAGTTTAATGACGCTCCTTTCCACTTTTATCATCCTGCAAGTGCAATGCAAGAAAAGGCCCCAACCTATAGAGAGGGCGTTTTCGAGGAAGTAGGCACCTCTTAGATCGATATCCAGTAGGTAATGAAAATCATCTTCCGGAGCATAAAATAAAAAAAGAATTGTTCTTTTAAGGTCCTTATCCCTCAGCATACATTACATATTAGTATAGAGCAGAGGCATTAATATGTATGAGTTGGGGAGAGATGGGATATAGCTAATCTTTCTTAATTAAGCAAATGGAGATTTATTTTGAAGGTTAGGTGAAGGGAGCCTATATAATGATAATGAGAAAGAGAGCTGTTGATGTTGAAAAGGCTTCCATCCTAGTTGTAGTTGAGAAGCAGGAAAGAAGAGTAGGCATGGGGCTTCTTTCACTTTCTTACTCGTTTTTTTCTTAAGAAAGCAATGATTTTAGCGTTTAGGGGAGAGCCTAGGAGCCATCGTCTTTTTACTCAGCTCAGATAAGCGGTCATCATTCAATTTAGGCATAGGGCCAAAGATCGGGAACTTTCATTCCCAGTATAAGTCCTCGAGTTTCTTGAGCGATTGTTCCATTATCCTTCTACAACCCAGTCTTGTGGAGGAGTCTTTGCACGCACATGAGGTCTGATGAAGAATCCCATGGTCTATGAAAGACTTATACAAAGCATTAGAGATGCCATTCTTTGACAGGATCGGAGAAATCTCATAACTTTCCCTATATGATCAAATGAAAGGGGTCAGAGCCATGCGAGAAAAGGCTTAACTTTAACGCGCAAAAACTGAAATTTTGCATTTCAGCCGTCTAATTCTAGCGTGATTATAGATTATAGAGTAAGGAGAGAAAGGAGCCGGTACCCATAGCCCATAAAAAAGTGTTCATCAGATGGCACACCAGGTATGTCCCTCCAAGGGACAGACTGGCACTGTGTTGAACATCTAGAGCCGGACCGGAATGGGAGCGCATGTCCAGCTCAAGCCCAGATCCTGGTTTTTTATTAGGCCTATTGCTGTGAACATGACTCTTTCTTCTGACTTCGAAGAACTCGACTCCTTCCTACGCGCGGGGAATGAGTTCTCTAATAAGATTCCGAGCAGTAAGCGTGCAAGTGTGAACATGTACAGTCTCTCGTGAGGCCGCTTACTCGTCAATTGCTCCTTCTTGGTTTCCTTAGTTTAGTATTTAATGCGATTGAAGCTTTTAGAGAATCTCGTAGCGATTGGTACTGTGTGAGAAGAAATCCCGGTAGCTAAGTGGTTTAGCGGGCGACAGTTAGAGTTCAAGTGAATGGTCGTTGTTGTGTGGGGTCGACTCCCCAACGAGATATGTAACAAATTTCGTAACGTTAACGTAATATATATAAGAGGCTGGTTTTTATGCAAAAAAAGACAAAACGGGATTCGATTTCCACTCATAAGGAAGGAAGGTTAGATACCTTTGACAGGGTTGTATTTTTGGTTGAAATGGGATGGTGTTCAAACTCCCGAAATGCAGTCAGCAGGCCTTCCCCTTTACTGACTGGACTGACTCGGGGAAGGGGTGATCTCCTCCGGAGCATGCTGCACAGCCACTCATTCGTTCTGACTAAATAGTAGAATATATATATCTCTCGGCGATTCTTTTCTCCGCTAATAAATCCTTCCCAACCAGCCCGCCCGATCGATTTTGTAAGATCGGCTAATTCAAAGATCTGGTCCGAAGTTGTCGGAACGAATCGTTTGCTTTATCGAGCAAAGCTTTCTCTGGGGGTCTTGGTTGGCCCCGCTCTTTTCAACCAACCTGGCGTCGCCCCGCTTTGCGATATGAACGGACACGAAGAAAGAACGCAGGCAGCGGAAATGCAAAAGAGAAGAGCAAAGATTCCAGACCCTTATTGACTCAATCACAAATCTGTTGAATGAAGGTTCTCAGCCACTAGTTAGAAGGAAATCAAATCCCTTGACTTCGCTTATGTCTTTATAAAGAAAGCAAGTGAGGCGGGCCATTCGAAGTAACGTAACAAGATTCTATGTTGCACCATCTTCCACTCTTCCCGGGATCCGGGGTTTTTGAGAAAAGGTCCCATCCTTCAATATCATGATTGGGTCGACCAGGCCAGATCATGAGTGAATAGAAAATCGAAAACGTACATAGCTGTTCCAGCTGAAATACTTGGAATAATTATACCACTTCTACTAGGAGTAGCCTTTTTAGTGCTAGCTGAACGTAAAGTAATGGCTTTTGTGCAACGTCGAAAGGGTCCTGATGTAGTGGGATCGTTCGGATTGTTACAACCTATAGCAGATGGTTTGAAATTGATTCTAAAAGAACCTATTTCACCAAGTAGTGCTAATTTATCCCTTTTTAGAATAGCTCCAGTGGCTACATTTATGTTAAGTCTGGTCGCTCGGGCCGTTGTACCTTTTGATTATGGTATGGTATTGTCAGATCCGAACATAGGGCTACTTTATTTGTTTGCCATATCTTCGCTAGGTGTTTATGGAATTATTATAGCAGGTCGGTCTAGTAATTAGGGGGCGGCCGTTCGGTCGCCTATGATACTAGGACCAATAGGTAAAAATGGGTTTGTGCCGCAGGTGTTGAACGATCTACTCTACACAGGTGTGGGCTTACAAGGGCTAGGGCTCATAAATCCTTTCCATTCATCAATAGGGCCCTGGTCGGTCACTTTTCCGGGCCGGGATCGATAAGTGGAAGTCATAAAAAAGAGATGTTTCTCTTCGCACCTCAGATCAAATCAAGAGGCAATGTCATTGTCAAGCTGGCATATATATAAAAGGATATAAAAAAAAAAGGCTTTTTCAAAAAGGAAAAGGCTATACAATACATTAGTAGAAGTAAGCGTTAGCTTAGCCTACTCTACTAATGTATTGTATAGTAGGGTGTAGTATAATAGGCGAGCAAGTTAGCGAAGACGCTTAGGCTAATAGATAAGAGAGCGTCGGTGCGTAGCCTTCATTCTACTACGCTACGCAAAGGTTACGAAGTCACTTAGCTCGACGTTAGGAGAGTCAAGAGGGAACGCCATACCTACATATAAGAACCGCTGTTCGCTGCCTTTAGAAGGTCTAACCTTTCGCTCCCCTACTGAAAAGGGTCATTCACGCTTCGCCCCACTGATAGACTACTTAAGATTCAATTCAAAAGGCCCTAGCTTAGTTTCGAAAGCCTTTGTCATTGTCAGTCAACTAAGCGCGGGCCTGAGGCCCCCTACGAATCCGTAAATCTGAAGAGCATGCCGCAACAAAAGGATGGTCCCCTATGCATTTCATTCTTTCCGGAAGGGAAAAAAAGAGAGGACCCCCCCATCATGGTGAACCTCTCCTTGTGATCGGGATGAGGTAAATGCCTCCCAGCCGGGGGGCGGATCGAATCGGAGTTTCCTTAGGTATCCACCGACCTACAGTTATCCTTAAACTTCCGTGCTTGGTGGAGAAGAAGCGAACAAAGGTACGCTCGCTTGCTGTCTTGTTCTCTGCCTAAACTGGGATCGCTCGCCAGCTAGGTCAGATTGGAGCAACATTTATTGAGAACATATTACCCATCTTGGGGGACAAGGGGCGGAACGACCTCTCGATCTACTTACTGCAGCCCAGGAATAAAAACGTCCGTCTAGGCCTTCCCTGTTGCTCCGATCCCCCCTACGCCTAGGACGTTGTCTGGGCCAAGAGCCATAGTTAGTTGCTGTTTTCATTTGGTTGTTTTTTTCTCGTTGTTGATACCGGCAAGACCCAGCCAGATGATGTCTACTGGTTGGTAGTGAGAGGACTCTTAGTATCTGCATACCCCAAAGAAAAGGGGACGCTGATTAAAAAACAATCATTTGATTTTGTTTCTTGCTCTCCCTTATAAGCAGGAAAGGAGTCTATCTATCTGCCTAGCTTTGGTAGATTTCCCCCAACGCAATCCACAGAAATTCCACGAATCCCTTGGTGGATAAGTCCGACGACTCAGCAGCAGTTCGGAATCACGTTTCTCGTCTGGTGGATCTGATATAGAGTTAGGGGGCAATACATACCAAAAGGTACCATAAAAGAACTGTGGGCGAGGAAAACACGAACCACAGAGACTCGTGAGCAAAGGAAGAGGGATAGCGCAACCGCCTTCTGGAGTTCGTCCATAAAGAGATATCCGAGCGATAAGGAAACCTTTGACAGAACAATAAAAAAGAAGAATTTAGCAATAAAAAAAAAATGGATCTTCGGGACTTTCTTAACAAGAACAAAAAAGATGTAGGAAAATCGCCTCCAAATGAGCCGATCTAAAGCGACGTTCCTTAGTTTCAGGAAGTCGAGCGGGAGTGACTAGCCTTCCTTCAAAGGCCAGATGGGTGCCTTCACCTCTGCCTCTATCTCGAAAGAGATTAGTAAGGCGACGGTTCGTAGCGCTTACCATTCTTTGTGATTGCTTATTCGAAGCAGGCCGACTTTATGATATGAAAAGTGGCTAAAAAGCTCCATCCGGCAAAGAGAAGAAACAAGCCCTTCTTTTGCACTTCCCTCACTGTGTCAATTTATGCTAGAGCACCACCTATTCTTTTACAAAAGATAGACAGACGGGTCTTCAGGTGTCACCAATGTCCGATCTTCGGATGCTTGGCTATCTCGGATGCTCTTTTTAGGGATGCGAGAAAAGAAGCTGGGACAGGAAGGGATGTTGGAACATCACTCCTAGGAACTATAACAGATGTCATCACCTCATTAGGGGGAGGATGCTGGTTATTAATAAACTCTATTTGCGCCTTGAATCGGATTTGCTTGAATAGGCTCTGATTCTCAATTAACGAGGTCAACTAAAGGTGCCGACTTTACCTTTTTGCTTCTGGAACAAAATCCCCTGTCTCTTAATCACCCCTAGGAAGAAGCGCTTTAGTTATCGATCTCAATCAACACGTGCTACTTCAAGGTGAACAACTATGGGCGCTGGTGCTGAAGAAACTAATGACTCAGATGCTGAAGACGGGAATGCTTCTATGGAATAGCCTCCGTTGCCGGTTCTACTTATCATTCCGTTCTGTCACGATGTGCTTTATCTTCACCTCCTGGAGCTGGATAAGTATGGAGCTCTTCTGAGCAGAGTGAGTTCCGTAACATGGACTGCCTCGGAGCAAGGCCCTAGGTAGATGGTACGCTTCGCCTCCTTTGTTAGAGTGAGAAAAGACCACGGAAGGGGCTCTTTGCCAGAGCTGCATTATATTCATTGAGATTTCCTAAGGGCAAAGTGACGTCTGTAGCAAAGGCGGGAAAGGTCCCGGAGAGAGCTGATTGACCATAAATTTTCTCGGGTCTTTGGCTCTTTCGCCAGCTGTGAATGCCGTATTGGCTTTAGCAAAGCCTTTTCTTTTGAGGTATGTAGAGAATCTCAAAGCTTGCCGAGGGGATAGCGATCGACGCACTCCCTGAGTTGAAGGGCGCAAGGGCTGTAGCATTCTTTCTAGGAGGTCTCTTTCTCTCTAGCTTTCTTACTAGTGCCGCAGCTAATGCTAACTTCAACGTATTGTCGTAAAAATAAGAACTAAGAAAGCAAGAATCCGGAAATGACTTTAGCGAGAGCTGCTGTAGGTATTTGGAAATGGAAAGAGTTTTTCAGTTCTTCGATCCCCGCTCACTTCGCTAATGCTTCTCCTGCGCTTGACTGAAAAAGGAGATCCCAGACTTTCTAATCAATTCAAAGAGATGGCGCTTCCACTAGCTTTCTTCATAGATGAGATGAAGGCATCCGCCGATCAGACGATTTTCACGTCTTCGAACTGCTTGCTATCTTCAGAATGTGGAATAATAGACTAATTAATCAGAAAAGAAAGGGAGAAGAGCATATCCCTTGCCCTTCTTAGCCCTCCTTTTGCTTCCCTTACTTTCCATGTGGGGCTAGGTACGCGAAGGCTTATCCTCAACTGAGCTCATCTTCTTCATTGGCACCGAAAAGAGAGATCGTCCAATGGCGTCATAGAAGATAGTTAGACCTAACCCCATGAACTGAAGGAAGGGTAGGACTCTGACCGTACTTTCCGAGAGTAGACAATTCAAATAATGCCCCTCCGTAACCTAACTAGGACATGAGCACGGAACCTGTAGCTTCTCTTTTTCCATTGCCCTCATCGACTGGGAGTTTCCCGCGCTTTTTCTTTGTTTTGTTGAAGACAGCTGCCTGCGGCGCAGCTACGGTACGGACTTTATTTGAGGAGTGAGTGAAAGGCAATTCAAGTAGATTGGATTTCTCCTCTATCCCATCCTGACTCGTCCATTAACCCTCGCAACCGCCCTGGCAAGCTGTCTTATAGCTGTGAAAAAGGCATATCGGGAAATCTGTCCCTTTCTTGTCTAATATCTAAAGAGAATGGGAGACAGGATAGACTGTTCCCCCGAATCAATGAAATTAGATGCAGCTGCTCCCTCTCGTCGTCCAAGAACAATAGAAAGAGAGTGGCTAGCGCTCCCTCCGCTGAGACCTGTTGGCCGTCAACTGCTTCAACTGCAGATGCGGCTGAGCTAGATGTGCCATCAATAGCGAAGGAAGTGGCTGACGAAGCTCCTCTTCATAGACACATGTGGAATCCGTCCCTTTCAGCCCCTGAACCTAATGAATGGTACGCTGAGGCTTCTCCTTCCCCTGAAATCGGCCGTAAACAGACACTGCTTGAAGACAAGAAAGGTTGGGACAAAGACCTCTATTTCAAATCTCGTAGGAAGTGGAAAGGAAGTAGCTTGTGCTTGGCGTGCTCGCGAGCTCCGAAGCTGATGAAAGATTGAATTAACCTCGGGAACTCGTGAAAGCAGTTTCACTAATGGCCGAAGTCCTTCTTCGCGCACAGCCAGACCTTCTGCTCGATTCTTTCTTGCCTCAGCTGGGAAGAAGGCTGGAATCTCTCTCTCCCAGAATGTGATCTCTTTCTCTTCACTCCCCCTCCCCTTTTCATGTAAGGAGCCAAACAAAAAAGTGGACTTGCGGGCCAGCGATCTCACGAAGCTCCTCTCTAGTTAAAAAAGAATAGGACTACCCCTGCTACGAACATTCACATTCCCCAGCTTGAATCTACCCATAAACACGCGAAATCCCATCACATCAAACCTAAGAAGAAGAAAACCTTGACGACTTCTTTTTGGCCTCCTTTTACATTTACAATGGGATTCAGACAAGGAGAGACATGCAGACTGATTCTCTTTTCTTACGTGAATGAGATACTACTGAAATGCAGATAGCTTTAACTCCTTCTTCCTTCTAGTAGGACTTAATACCGCCAATTAGTGCTTCAATCGGGCTTTTGGCTTTCTCCTTTTATACCGCTCCTGCCTTCCCTTTTGGGTACGAGTTTCAATTGGGAGAACTTGAACTAGCTAGGACGCCCTTGTTTGGGGCTTTAATTAAATGGATTAGCCTACCAGGCCTAAAAGTTTAGAAAAGTCCTTTCTTTCTATTCATAGAGAATCAATCCTCGGAATCGACGCACCTTCTAATTCGAATACTGTTTCCTTTAGGAGCGGAAATGACGACATCTACTATTCCATCAAAGAGCCTAGTCGTCCTAAGCCCTTCTAGTTCATCTGCATCAGCTAATATCGAACGCCTGTTGTGCCCCGAGAATGGTCTGTTTCGGGCTATCCTTCATATCTTAAGGCAGTTCAGTTACTTGCATCAACAGGAAAGTATTCATTCCCTACTTTCGCTCCTAGGCTTTCGGGAAAGCAAAGAGACTTCTACTGTTCTAGCTGTTGTCGGAACTGTTCAAGAATCCACTGTGGCACTTTCGGAAGGGGGAATCAGACTAGGCTGTCACTGTTCTAGAAGAGGAAGCGTAACTGGCACGAATTGAATCGATAGCAGGGTAAGGAAAAACCTTTTTAAACCAACCGTTACTGCATTCATTAAGAGTGAAAGCTGAAAGTCTCTTTCTATTATGGAAAGCCTGCCGAAGACTTCTAGGTAAGGAAAGGGAGGAAAGTGAGTAACTAGGGCTTACTCTGTCAACACAAGCCGTGTAGGTAGCCTCCTCCTCCGGTCTAAGAAAAAGAGAGCTAACACGTACTACCAATAAGATAATTCGACTTTCGATAGGCGCTGAAAGCCCTCCTCTACCAGCTGCAGACTCTGTCTTAGTGCTTCCCTTCGGTAAGGAATAAGAGTCCTAACACCTGCTAACAAAAAGATTGATTATCACACCTACTTTCTTTCTTGGTTTGTTGGTCCAATTCCAGATATCGGAACAGAGACTGAAAGCAGCAACCAGAGATCAAACTCCATAGTGGGAAATCCCGTGATTTGAACCTATCAGTATGGGATATCATAGGCTTCCCTTGGTTCGGCACGGTTTCACTCAGTATGGTACGCTACGGTCAGGTTCGCTCGGTGTAGGTATCACCTTGATGCGCGTAGCTATTGCCTTAATCCTGGTCTGCTCGGGTCATTCCATTGATACGCTCATCGGGCTCGTCGTTAGGAAGAGGTAGGTGGGCTGACAAGGAGAGGAATCATTCCCATCGGTGAAATGAATCTCTTCTCCCAGATCTTCTTTGTAACTTGGTATATGAATGAATGTTGTCAGTCTCAGTTGGAGGAATAGTGTGACTTGGCTGCTTCCTTCGATAACTTGCTTATTCCTTTTTTTTAGACTATATCCATAGCCTCACACTCGCCAGCTGAGTCCGTTGGCTAGTTTTGATCACCCCGAATTCGATTTCTCATGCGAGACGGAGGTAGACGATATAAAGGTCAATCGCAGGTTAACTACTTTTTTGGGGCCGAGATAGAAAAACTCGCTTCGTAACCTTCGCACTCGTTTACCGGTTGCTCTTCTTATTCATGATTATGCCGTTCGCAGGCATTCCTGGTTAAACTGACTGGCTTGGGGGTTCGAAGAAGATTAGTTCAATAGCCAAAGCGGACCAGAGAAGGTTAGTTTAGTGACCCAGACCAAAGAAAAGCTGACCGGGGCAGGAAACTGCCTCGCGTCTTGTCGCGTGGATGGTGTCTTAAATCAGACATGGATTTCCATCGTTGCCTGTTTGACAAGTTACTCTC